CTGTAACAATTTCCAAATTGACATTTTAACTAAATAGGCTTATATTCAATTCATATTGCTGCATTTAAAAAAAAAACTTTTCCTCTATTTTCTTAACTTTTTTCTTAACTTATATTGCCAATTGGTGCACACAGCCGCTCGGAACATATATTCTATTGATACCATTTTATCATAGGTCATCGAAATAATTCTCAGTATACAAACCATGCCACCCAAACCAAAGCACAAAAGTCAAAATTTTGAATCAAATTGATTCCCAGTTCAAATAATGCATAACTACATGGATAAGCTGACATTAACCCGTCAATTTTGAATTGAATTTGTGATGAAACAAAATGAAATGATATTTCGAGATATCAATAAAAATTGAGCATGTTAATGTTCATATAAGTAATAAAAATGGAGAAAAAAAAGATTATCACTCTTATTGTTTTTAATAGAGAAAGAAAAATGAACCCCGAAGGATTCGAATAGTTTTTCTTTACAAAAAAATAGAATATACAATATACATAATAAAGTAAATATGAATATATAGAATAGAGTATTATTCTATAAGAGTATTATTGCTATATAAAATAGAATATAATCTATATAATACATATTATATATAATACATATTACAGTAATAATAATATATATATCATAATAATAATATATATATCATAATATATATATCAAATACTCGAAAAACAAAAATGTCCTAAAAAGAATTGAACGAGAAGCCGTATGAGGTGAAATTCTCATGTACGGTTTTATATAGTGGCAGTAAAGGTAACTTTTCTGTCAACTTTTCCACTATCACCCCTAAGAAACCAAACTCTGCCTTACGCAAAGTCGCCAGAGTACGATTAACTTCTAAATATGAAATCACTGCTTATATACCTGGTATTGACCATAATTTACAAGAACATTCTGTAGTATTAGTAAGAGGTGGAAGAGTCAAAGATTTGCCCGGTGTTAAATATCACATAATTCGAGGAATTTTAGATGCTGTCTCAGTCAAAAACCGGAAACAAGGGCGTTCTAGTGCGTTGTATATTCTTATCTAAGATTTGTATCATTTTATGATGATGCCATGTCAATTGCTAAAAACATGTAAAGTATATGGCTAACCCAATAACGAACGTTTTCTAAGGGGACTAGAGCAGGCTAAAACAATAAGGATAATATATGTCTAAGGTTTAATATTGAATTCATTTTATAAGTTTTCCCTTACTTAGTGTGTGTTAACATAAAATTGGAAATGTCTTGACTTTTTTGGAGCAGACTCAATTCAAATAGCATTGATCTAAAACACCTTTTCCTTTTTTATACTCTTTTTTAAACCTAAGGACCTAATCGTATAGATATAGAAAATACAAGATTTCTAATCATAGCAAAAGAAAGGAAACGGATACTCAATTGAGAATGAGTAAACATAATTCTATGCATAAGAATGAATATCTTCTATTCGAATGAATATCTTCTATTCTATGCAAATAGAATCATGTGGAAAGCCGTATCCGATGAAAGTCGTATGTACGGTTTGGAGGGAGATCTTTGATACCTTTAGAGATCTACCCTACAATATGGAGTTAAAAAGCCTAAATTAAATAAGTAATGATTAGTCTTTATGAAATAAATTTATGAACCTTTTTCACACTCATGTCACGCCAAAGTACTGTAGAAAAGAAAATTGAGAAATTTGATCCGATCTATCATAATCGATTAGTTAACATGGTCGTTAACCGTATTCTTAAGAACGGAAAAAAATCATTAGCTTATCGAATTTTTTATCAATCTCTAGAAAAGATTCAAGAAAAAACAGAGAAAAATCCACTAATTGTTCTACGTCAAGCAATAGACAAATTAACTCCCAAATTGATAGTAAAATCAAAACGTGTAAGTGGATCCACTTATCAAGTTCCCATTGAAATAAAAGAGAAAAAAGGAAAAATACTTGCGATTCGTTGGTTATTAGAGTCATCCCGAAAACGTTCTGGTCCAAATATGCAATTCAAATTAAGTTACGAAATAATGGATGCTGCCAGAGAGAAAGGCAATGCTATACGCAAGAAGGAAGAGATCCATAAAATGGCAGAATCCAATAAAGCTTTTGCGCATTACCGTTAATCCACTAACTAGTATAAATAGATATCTATTCCACTTTGATCAATAAAAGAAAACTTACTTTCTCAAAATTGATACAAATTTTATTGAAACGAAAACGAAAGGAAAAGAAGAATGAAAAAGAAATCATAGATATAATGATATGATAATAAGGAGATTATAAATAAAATGTTGCTCGAAGATTAATTGAAGTTAGTAAGTAATGATCCGGACAAAATGAAAAATGCATTTTTTGAATTTTAAAATCATTTATTTTTATGAAAGAATTTCATTTGCTTCTCTTCTATGGAAGTTCCATTTTCCCAGAATGCATCCTGATTTTCGGCCTATTTCTTCTTCTAGTAATCGATGTCATTTTTGATCAGAAAAAGACAACTTGGTTTTATTTCATCTCTTTAACAAGTTTAGTGCTAAGCATAACTTTTTTGTTATTTCAATGGAGAGAAGAACCCACGATCAGTTTTTTTGGCAATTTACAAACAAACAATTTTAATAAAATATTTCGGTTTCTTATTTTATTATGTTCCACTTTGTGTATTCCTCTATCCGTGGAATACATTCAATGTACAGAAATGGCTGTAACAGAGTTTTTGTTATTCATATTAACAGCTACTCTAGGAGGAATGTTTTTATGTGGTGCTAATGATTTAACAACTATCTTCGTATCTTTAGAATGTTTAAGTCTATGTTCTTATCTATTATCTGGATATACCAAAAGAGATGTTCGGTCTAATGAGGCTATTATGAAATATTTACTTATGGGTGGAACAAGTTCTTCCATTCTTGCTTATGGTCTTTCTTGGCTATATGGTCTATCCGGAGGTGAGATTGAAATTCAAGAAATAGCCAATGGTCTTATAAATACACAAATGTACAACTCTCCAGGAATTTGGATTGCACTTCTATCTGTAACGGTAGGAATTGCATTCAAACTTTCTTTAGTTCCTTTTCATCAATGGACCCCCGATGTATATGAAGGAGTGCGATTCGTTTGATAAATTATTACATACAATATCTTTTTTAGAGATGTTTGTTTCTATTTATAAAAACTCTATAGACATGTGAAAAAAAGATTGTTATTCCCATTTGGACTAAGACATCACTTTTACCAAAAATTTGAATTGAATTAAGGTAAAGCAAAGTAAGAAACAAACTCAATTGTTTGATTGAATTAACACACTACACCACCCCAATACAATAAATAACTTTTACAAATGAATTATTACGGGTAGTTTTGAACAAAGGATCAGATTGACGTGTACTTTTATTCTTAACGTAGATGCTACATAGTAAGTTTTCATTCTTCAGAAACTACGAGTGTAAAAAAGAAGGCATCCGTCGACAAAAAGATTACCCTAAGATGAGCATCTCATGACTATTAAGAACGATTTAAATCAGATGGTTTCTATTTTTTCTTTTTAACTCTTTCATAACTGAACTTAAAAAAAGAAGAAAAAAATGATTTACATACTATATTAAATGGTATAATAACCACTGAGTAAGGATTCCTCGCGAAGTTAAGGATTAGTTATTCTTTCTATCAATTGAATATATTCAATCTTATACATACACGAGGAAGGTAATAAAAAAAAAAAAGAGAATCAAATGATTCTGCAAATTTTTTTATCACTTAGGAGCCGTGCGAGAAGAAAGTCTCATGCACGGTTCTGAATGAGAGAAGGGAGAATTACTCTTTTCGACTCTAACTCCCCCACTCCAGTCGTTGCTTTTATTTCTGTTATTTCAAAAGTAGCTACTTCAGCTTTAGTCACTAGAATTTTCGATATTATTTTTTATTTCTCATTGAACGAATGGCATCTTCTTTTGGAAATATCAGCTATTCTTAGCATGATATTAGGAAATTTAATTGCTATTACTCAAACAAGTATAAAACGTATGCTTGCATATTCATCGATAGGTCAAATTGGATATATCCTTATTGGAATAATTGATAAAGACCCAAATAACGGATATGCAAGTGTGATAACTTATATGCTGCTCTATATTTTTATGAATTTAGGAACTTTTGCTTGTATTATATTATTCAGTCTACGTACAGGAACAGATAACATTCGGGATTATGCAGGATTATACGCGAAAGACCCTTTTTCAGCTCTGTCTTTATCTTTATGTCTGCTATCTCTAGGAGGGATTCCTCCATTAGCAGGTTTTTTTGGAAAACTTTATCTATTCTGGTGTGGATGGCAAGCAGGCTCCTATTTATTGGTTTCGATAGGACTCTTTATGAGTGCTATTTCCACATATTATTATCTTAAAATAATTAAGTTATTAATGACTGAAAGAAAAAAAGAAATAACTCCCTACGTGCAAAATTATAGATTATCTTCTTCAATCTCAAAAAATTCTATCGAATTTAGTATGATTATATCTGTAATAGCATCTACTTTATTGGGAATAATAATGAATCCAATTGTTGCAATTGCCCAGGATACATTATTTTAGAGATTGATTTTTTTAATAGAATTTTCACTAACTGTAAAAAAAAGGAAGAATTGCCCTTCTATTCATATTCTTAAAATCACAGGGAATAGGCTATTATCAGATGAACTTCTAATTACAAAATCAACTTGATCATTCAATTAGAAGTTCATTTTGTACCAAAACACAAAACAAAATATAGATCTTCTATCTGAGAAAAAGTCGTTCAAACATGTGTAAATAAAATATTTGTAATTCTTAACTTCTCTTTTAAATAGAAGTTAAGAATTACAAAACAGGGATGAAGATAATCTAATCTCCATACTGAATTGAATCGAGATAAACTTGCTGCGATTCTTTCATCTAAAAAACAGAGTGTAATAACTGTTTATTATGCATCCAGCAGGAATTGAACCCGCGACTTCCCAATTATGAGTTGGGTGCTTTTACCATTCAGCCATGGATGCTATGGTAAAGTAATTTCATTATAATAAATATGGTAACCAATTCAATTCTATTTCTCTTTTATAGAAATAACAAGAAACTTTTTTTGGCAAATTGTACAATAGTTTAATAACTTGTATTGACTACCTCTTTCTTATTATAATTCAATTTAATAAGTAATAATTACACTATATTATCTTACAAAATAAAAAAAAAAAAAAGAATATATGAGAAAACGTGAAAATTCGTGGTCTACGGACCCTATCGGAAAAAACCGAGAAATAATGTGGTCCTTTAGCGTTCAGTCGAAATTGAAAGATTACATGATGGAAATATTCGTTCCATGGAACGAATCCAATTTGGTGAGATTGCTAAGTCAAATATTTTCTGGTCGAGAAAGTGTTGTTAAGCTTTTTGATTTTCGGATTCTTAATACATTACTTATACGGGATATACGTATATTTATCTTAAAAGGTCAAGCAATAAAAGCTGTAATAATAATAGCATTACCATTACTTTTCTATTTTTTGAATATTCGATTAATTGAAAGAAACAAATCATCAAAATATAATTTCATGAAGATATTTCCGGTTCCGGCTGTACAACATTTTGGAGCTAGAGCTAGAAAGGAAAATTTGTTGTTCGTTCCGCATCGTTTTCTGTTTTTGCCAAAAGTCCGAAGGAGATATCAACGTTGTTTGCTCAATCCAAAAGAACATGTTTGGATTTTATCGAGTTCTAAAACAAATCTGAATCAGAAAAATGATAGAATATCAGAAGAAACAACAAGTTGGGAAAGCCTTTTGGAGAAGGAATCTAATGGCATCGAATGGGAGATTGATTCATCTTTTAATTCAATTCCAGAATATTGGGAACCTGAAACAGAACCTGAAAACCTTTATGAATGGCGGGAGTCATTACTTGGTGATAATCGAAGCAAAGTTATTGAGGAAGCAGAACACAAACTCGAACAACTAGAAGTTGAACTAGTTCAAGCAGAAAAAGAATTTGCTATTTCTTCAGAACCAGAAGAAATCATAAAGATGAGAAGAAAACGAAGAGTTGAAGAAGTCGAAAGCTACAAAGAAAGGCTACGAAGACTAAGGAAACTCCATGAGGAGGAAAAGAAAAGATTGGAGTTCTTGTCTTTTGAACAAGAAAAAAAAGAAAAAATATTACAAGAAGAATCAGATCAAGCAAGAGAATCTTTTCCCTTTTCAGAGACGGAAGTTTTTCAAACGTTGTTTGATCCTTTGTTAATAGATGAATCATGTATAAGTATTAATTATAGCAATAAACCGAGTGAAAAATTCAAATTGTTGAAAGAGCGACAAGATGCTTTTCAATATTTCAAGGAATTAGAAAAGAATAGAATTGTTGATCTATGGAAGGTTAAAAAATTTATTAAGAATCCTTCTGTCAATTATGATATTTTACCAGATCGCGAATGGAACATCAGAAAAGACTATATAAACCAATTCAATTGTATTCGATTTATGAAATCGAATTCATATTCAAGATCTCCCTCATCTTGTGATCAAAAAAAAGAACAATTAGCATTAAACGATGATTTCCAATTAAAAAAATTTGTTCTTAAAATAACAGATCAATTGACTTTATCAATAACTAAGCCTAATCTCTATTACCCTAATGATGAAATTGACCTAGATATCGATGATCGTGTGAATGAATTACATTTATTCAACCAGACTTTATTGAAGTCCTTCAATTCCCTCTTCAATTCCAGAGATGAATTAACGCATGATTCTTTCCTTCGGGTACTCAATATTTTTGAAAAAAAGAAAACATCAGAAGATGATAACACTAGACAACTAATATTGAATAAAATATTGAGTAGATACAAGATTCAAGCTAACGAGCATGTTGAAATTGAAAAAGCATTTATGAGATTCGATTTCTTGAAGAACGTATTGGCACCTGTTGTATCAAAATCTGATTTGAATGAATATTTCTTAAAGGATTTTATATTAAAGGATTTAATATCGTTCCAGAAGTATTATTTTTTGGAATACCATAAATACTATATGGAATTACAAAAATACTCTTTGGAATTACAGAAAGTATTGAATAAGAATAAATACTCTTTGGAATTACAGAAAGTATTGAATAAGAATAAATACTATTTGAAATTACAAGAATACTCTTTGGAATTACAGAAAGTATTGAATAAGAATAAATACTATTTGGAATTACAGAAAGTATTGAATAAATACTATTTAGAATTAGATAAGGCATTCGATAAATACTCTTTGGTATTTCATGAATACTATTTGGAATTACAGAAAGTATTGAATAAGTACTATTTAGAATTAGATAAGACATTCGATAAATACTCTTTGCTATTTCATGAATACTATTTGGAATTATTGACTAAATACTCTTTGGTATTCCATAAATACTCTTTGGAATTACAGAAAGTAGTGAATAAGAATAAATTGGAATCACAAAAAGTATTGGATGAATACTATTTGGAATTACATAACTATTTGGGATATTTCTATGTGGAATTCCATAAATACTATATGGAATTACAAAGATACTCTTTGGAATTCATCTATTTTCTCAAAATATTAAGTCGCAATTTGAATAATGTAACGCAAGATGCAATTAACCAGCATTCATCAAGTTGGATAATGCGTCAGAAAGAATGTTTGGATCGCCCTATTTTTCGACCTGTTCAGATTAGAAATCCAAATTTTTTAAACACTTTTGTATTATCCAAAAAGATCGAATACTTCCAACAAAGAATAGAATATCTCTTGTCCATTTCCAAACAAAACAATTTAAAAAAGAGAGTGTTAGATCCAATTGAATTATCGATTAGTCAACATTGGGGTTGGTTTGGGGATTCCAATGAAATTTGTGAATGTGAACTTGATAGGGTGATCTCGAAGAAAATGAATCATTCGAAGATTCTCTGGGACAAGCTTAATGAAAATGTTTGGGGCAAGCTTAATGAAAGCACAAAATATAAATCAATTCCTAATCTTGAATCTAAACAAACATTAAATGAGAAAAAACCGATAATTGAATTTATTATTGACTTCTTTGATAATGGAAAAAATTACATGGAATTATTGGAACTATTTAATAACGCGGGTCTTTCGGCAATATTTGATAATCAAGACAATTGGTTGAATTCTTTAAAACTCTCTAATCAAAATTCATTGAGAACTGCTTTTGACAAAGCAAATACCTTTGAATTTTTAGATTATTTACACCGTCCTCGTCTTTTTTATAAAAAAAGATTGGCTTCTTACATGGGAAGGATTCATATCAAAAATAAGAATGTAACATATGGACAATTATTAAATTTAGTTTTCATTCCTAACAATCTGGTTTCTTCGTCTATTAGCGAAATGAGAGCTATGTACTCAGAGAAAGAAACTATCTCACTCATAAAATCACAAGTCAATATATTATTGGATAAATATTTATGTGACAAAGTGCTAATTCATGATTTGCATAAATCGTCTAATTTCTTTGATAAATTGAATTCTATTATTCGTAGAAATATCAATTTCTCGATTGAAGATATTTCTAGAACTCCTTTAATAAGCCTACAAATTGTCAATTTTGACAAAAACTCTTGCTATCCTTTTTGTTCAGATTTAGAAGAAAAGACCTCTAGCCAGTGTTCTCAAAATAGTTTTAGTTCAAACATAGATCTTATTCAAACTCAATCTTATCAAGATGATCTATTGTCCGAAATATCTTTGCGAATGAATCAATTTGCAGAAAAAGCAAAATATAGTTCAACAGTAAAAGATGAAGACAAAGCTATAGGTGACTTTATGGAAGACGAAGAGTTTATGGAATTCAAATCCATAGGTGACTTTTTTGATAAAGAAAAACTAAAATTAGTGTTTTCAAAACTAAAGTGTTTTGGAATAATTTCTTTTAATCAAAATAAAATCAATATTCTTTTTGATCAAATCAAAATAAATAGTCATTTTGAGAAATGGGGTTTGTTTCAAACACATAAGTCATGGTTGTGGTTTTTTACTTCCACAGGGTGGAAATATACTAAAAATATGTTTTTTACTCTTTTTTCGGAAATAGAAATAATAACAGAAATAATACCAATAAATAATATTAATCAGTTGGTATCAATCCCGGGCAATATTAGGCAAAATTGGAATCACAATTTGAATATTTTGTGGGCACTTTGTCATCAATTTTGGAAAGTTCTAAAGTGGGAATTTAGAGATAAAATTGATCAAATTATCACAATATTGAATGATCAAATTCTCATAATATTCAATGATCAAATTCTCCCTATATTAAATGATCAAATTCTCCCGATATGGAATGATGAAATTCTCCCTATATTCAATCTTATGTTATCCCGCTGGAATATTGACAAAATACTGCAAGAAACAAATGAAGACATACTTAGATACGCACTTCGGGGAAAAGATCTCCAAATATCATTTGATGTATGGAAATATATACAAAATGTTCGGGAATACGATATTTTTCTTTATATCTTCATTGGGTTTTTCTTTTATAGTTTTTCCATAATTCTTTTAGCGTTGATTGAGTTCTATAGGAACTTCTATCTCATCAGAATTTTGCAGTATAATCCCTCCTGCTTTGAGAGAGTAGGAGAACTGATTAGATCTTATAAAGGGCTTAGAAATTTTTCTAATTTAAGTTGGTATGGTTCTTGGCTTACATTTGTGGACTATATCGAGCTGGACTCGGATCCTGATGATATAGGATTATTACTACTATTGAAAATTTGGTATGTCAAAAATATTCAATGGTTGTGGCCGCGTTTTCTAAAATGCTGGAAATATAACTCACTTATAAAAACAATTTTGTACGAATTTGAAGTGGATGACTTTTTTTTGAGAGAAAATCGATTGTTTTTACTACAAGAAAAAATCTCTCAATTTGAATCGAAATTAACCCCCCCTATTGGTTTTTTTCATGAATTTGAAAAAAAAGAACAGCCAGGACTTCTTTACTTTCGATATTTAGCTGAATTTATTCAGAGAGGCCTAACTCATAGAATAGGCTTAATGAATTCCGAATTAAATTCATTGTTTTTAGCAGAAATGCCGATCTTCGCTGCTTTTTATCAGAAGATGACTTCCGTCCCAATTCGCTCATTCTTATATGACCACGTGAGATTTTACCCGCTCTACCCAGTACCGTCCTTTTCGAATCGAATTTTATTGATAGGGCCTAAGGAAACTGGACGATCCTACTTGGCTAAAAGTTTAGCAGCAGATTCTTATTTACCTTTAATAAGAATATCTCCTAAAAGTTTTTTGAGGCAGCAAAAACTTCTGTCTCGCTATGAACCCGAGTATACATCTTCAGCTAAACAATCATACCTTGAGCATGAAAATATCCTCAGGTCTCTCGGCTGGTCAGGCAGGCCAAAAGAGATAGATGAGAAGGAGTACTATGATGAAAAACCTCATAAGTTTTTGTATGATCGAGTGAATAATCCTAACCCTCCAGAGTATTTTTCGAGAAGAGTAATCCAATTCGTATTTGCACTCAAATTGGCAAAATTGATGTCTCCTTGCGTCATATGGATTCCAAGCATTCATGAACTGAATGATTACTTTTATCTTATTGCATTATTGGTAGAACTCCTTGGGGATCCATATAATTCGATTGATGGTGAAAAAGAAACCACCATCAAACAAAATATTGTTGTTATTGCCTCAACTGAGATTCCAAAAAAAATTGATCCAGTTCTAATAAGTCCTCCTCGTAGTAAACGAAGATTCGATACATTTATCAATACTAAAAAGTTGCCTGCCCCATATCGAGAAAAAGAATTTCCTTTGCTTTTACGTAACAAAGGGCTCTACTTGAAAAAAGAATGGAACTGCTATGATGAATTTGGATTGACTACCAAAGGCTTTACTACGCGAGATCTAGCAAAACTTGCTGATGACATATTTCGAATTAGCATGAGCCAAAATACTTCAGCTATAGACAATGATATAATTGGAGTAGCTTTGTATAGATTAAATTGGGGTCCTTGCAATTATAATCTGAAGTTCAGTGAATTTTTTAAAGGACTTCCTTATAAGATAGGAAAAGCCATTATACAAAATAAACTAACGTATTTAAAAAATTCTATAAGGCTTAATCTAGATTTCGAGGGTCGAAGGGCACACTATTTGCATCAATGGTATTTAGAACCTTCAATTGCCGGAACAGTTGCGAAAGAGTTCACCGTATTCTATCATATTTTGGGTTGCTTGGCCGGATCAGTAGCGCAAGATTGTTGGTTTTTATCAAATGGAGAGAATTGGGATAATCCTTTTGATCCTTTCATTGAAAATGATTTCATTCTAGCTTCGAGTCTCTTACAGGGTCTTCTGGAAGAATTTCCATCGTTGCCAATATATCGGGGCAATTCTGATTACATAACAATTGCTCCTCAATTCAAAAAAGATATGATGCAAAAAGGATTATCTTCTATACTAGATAAAATCGTTTTATCTAAAGAATTAAGAAATTCCTACGGGGAAGAGGACGAAACTCCTATAGTTGGTGATTCTAGGACCTGGCGTTTTAGTTTTATTCGCAGCAATCGATTTGAGCATATAAAAGATATAACAATAGAAAATCCATTATTGGATTATCTTCACCTGTTTGGAGGGTTTCAAGAAAGACCGACCCGTCTTTCTAGCTTATATTGGAAGAAATTTCTAATGTCTCGCCCCGACTTCCGGCCTGTTTATGATAAGAAGGACGATATTATAGAAAGAAAGACAGCTGCTTTATGGGAAGCAAAATTATTATACAAAAAGTTTGAAAGGATGGGAATATATCAATTTGACACAGAAGAGTATGCAATGGAGTATAAACCTTTAAATACACCAGTAATCTGTCTAGCTCGTCGATTTCTTTGGGATCCCGTGAGTATTCGCTTAAGCAATAAGCACTCTTCTTTTGAACCAAGAGAACTTTTTGTTTCTAAAGAACTTGTGAAGAGCATTTATCTTACTTATTCTTCAACAAGAAAGCTAAATATCAGTATTAAAACAACATTGAGGGCTATTCGAAAGCGTAAAAAGGTGAGAAAAATAGCCCTAGGAATAAAAATTCAGACTAATGATAACGATTTACCTCTTAATATTAAAATGGAAGAAAAAGAAAATTTTGAAGATTTCAAACGCTTTCAAGAAATTGGTATCCGATTGAGACGTGTATTACCTTATCGCCAATCGGTGATAAATGAATGTTGGTTCCGTGAAAAAACACGGGATGATAAATTTAAAGAACGTTTGCTCAAGGGAGAAAGGGAAAATATAGATTTATTATCTAATGAATCTCTTACTTATAAAACTCTATCCGAAAGTTATGATTATTTATCAAATTTATTCTTCTCTAATAGAATGTTATTTAAACAAATGATCGATACATTATTAAAAACAAAATGGCTTTCTACGAATGCCATTGATTGTTTATTGGCGGAAGGATTAAATAAAAAAGCCTAGATCTTTCATTCATTTTGTTCAAATTTGATCGGTCCGAATTTTGCCTTCAAAACTTTTTCAAAAAATCAAATCGAATTGATAAATTTTTAATAGTATGATTATTCAATTTATCAATTCGGATTTTTTGAAATGACCAATTTTTCTTGTAATTCAAGAATAGATGCAATTAGAATCTATCTAAACAATAAGATTGTTTTTGTATGCCTTGAAGAGGAGTCGAACCCCCACGCTGTTTAGCACGACATTTTGAGTGTCGCGTGTCTACCATTCCACCATCAAGGCATTCAAGAAGCTAATTCTATTTCATCGAATATTTGTAATAGAATTTAGTTCAATAGTGGAAGAGAAAGTGGATCGGATAGAATATATGTTTTATTTTCTATTAATAAGTCAATAGGATATCTTGTCAATTTTGGATATCTTGATTAACATAACATAAGACATATAATCATCGTGTTTAAATTCTGGTTGAGGAGATTCGGCAGGTAGGACACATATATGAGATAAGTCATATACCAAAAATGATCTATGGTAATGTATTGATCTATGTAATACAGTTAGGGAGTAGATTCGATGTTGTCGTTAATCTCTGTATATAGATTTGGAGTGTTATCTAATGATCTATCTAAGACAGTTTCTAAATATTCCATCAAATAGAAATGAAATAGGTTAGTAATCTACTTCCATTGAAAAATTGTCATATTCAATATAAAAAATGAATAATTATCAATATGAATTATTGTATTCTAAATAACAATATAGTATATTATAAGTATAAGGAGAGGAGAAACACTATCACTATGTATCATTACATCATACCGTGGGTTCAGGGATCGATACCGATTCTATTGTTATTTGTTCTAAATAACAATAGAATATAGATAACAATATAAGGAGAGGAGAAACACTATCACTATGTATCATTACATCATACCGTGGGTTCAGGGATCGATACCGATTCTATTTTTTTTTATTCTAAACAACAATATATTATTAATATAAGGAGAGGAGAAACACTATGTATCATTACATCATACCGTGGGTTCAGGGATCGACACCGATTCTATTATTTGGGGTTTATTATGGTTTTTTAGCAACATTGCCAATTGGCCCGGCCCAGATGTATTTTATTCGATCGATGTTAATTCAGAATAAAGTCATCGACAACAGAAAAATTGTTCCTGCAGGGAATTTTGTTCTTAGTGGTTCTTTTGTGGCACAACTGGTGGTCTTCTCATCCATATACGTAGCGCCTATTTATGCGAGTATTTGGAAACCCCATTTGATGACAATCATGCTTGTTCCCGTTCTATTTTTTCTTATTTTTCAAAGATCTTTGATTCGGAGATACCCTTGGCTTCAAAATCCGGCGGTAGAATTTTTTATTGGAGTCGCTTTACAACTGCTAAACCCCGCCCTTTTCGGTAAATCTATCTATACCCGATTAATCAATCTGATGCTATTCAGATATAGCGGAAACTTTTTATTTCTGCTGAGTACCGCAGCCGGATGGTTGAGCGGACAAATTCTTTTTGTCAAAATGACGAAAATTTTTTGTTCACGGGTGGAAAATGATGTTCCCTTACAAAGGGATAGAAGAGGAGAATTTTTTCTCTTCAGTTTTCAAATTCTTTTCTTCGGCTATGCCATGCTGGCATGCTACGGGAGGAATCCTTCTCTCATCGCTACTAAGTGGAATGATTCAAGGACGTTCATTCAAGGTCCTCGAGAAGAACTAGAAGAACTATCATTAGAGTTATCTGATAAGAAAAAATCTTTTAGGAGTGAGCTAAAGTCACCTAACAAGAAAAGAAAACATAAGAAGCATAAGCCTGAGACTCCTACTAATACTGAAAAAAATGAGGAGAATGTTAATAAGCCGTCCATTACTTTGCCTTCTTCTTTTAAAACGTTAGTGAAAATTTTATCTGATCAAGTGATAGTGGAGGCTGACAAAGAGAAAATATCACCTTTTCTAATCAAAAGGTGGCCATTAATATTGTTTGATTCTAATCGGTTTAACGACCCCCTTCGATACGTAAGTATAGGAGATTATATTCTGCGTGGCCCTGTGAGGAGCCAAGTTGCTGAATATTTCTTCGATGTTTGTCTCAGTGATGGCCATCAAAAAATTTCTTTCACAGCTCCGCCAAGTATCTCTTTTTTTGCCAAAATGGCAAGCTTGGGTGATCAAAGTCTTGATTCAAATCAGGATCACCTTGATGAATGGATAGAAAAAAAATGGGAGAGGAAAACTTCTTTAGGCGAAGAGCTTGAAAATAGGGTGAGAGCTCTAAGCAATGGATCTCCTGTTGTCAAAATTCTTGAAAAGAAAATGAGATTTTCAAAAACAAAAGATAAAAAGCGTCTTTCAGAAGTTGATGATCCTTTACTTAGCGGGCCATTCCGTGGGTCAATGAATCAATATCAATTTAAGTCGCCTTGGATGCTATATTCAGAGGAATACTTGAAAGAGCAAAAAAATAAACTGGCAGAATCTAAGAACCAGGATTCTACCAATAAGAACCATGATTCTACCAATAAGAACCGTGATTCTACCAACCGACTTTGTCGATTTTCTTTAATTCGACCAGAAAATAAAGAAAGAATCGTTCAACCGCGAATCAAACTTATTTCAAAATGGTGGATAGAGAAAATTCGTATGGTCTTATTAGAAGAACAGAACAGAAGAAAATGGTTAGATGAATCTACTTTGGAGGACTTAAAGAATAAATATGAGAAAATTTATCCTAAAAATTTATCTTCATTAGAATATGTTTTCAACACATTGGTCCCGGCGCCTTTAAAGGAAAGAATAGAAAAAGACATTGCTTCTTGCGAGAAAAAATTGTTAACAAATTATTTGTTGCATATTTTTCTTGAAACTACGGGTACCAAATGGGAGTTGCTTCTGAGTGCTCTTCCTACCGAGCAGGCTTTGCTTTATGAGCGACTTTTTTTTATTAATTCGGACGAATTCTCAGACTCTCGAGTATCTATGGATATTGAAATAGAAATATCAGAGAAGGATATTCTGAAAGATTTCGCAGCAGATATTTTAGAAGAGGACCCGCCTTCTTCTAATAAGGAACATACTAAGGATAAAAAACATAAGAGCGATAAATCAAATATTCATCTTGATGAATATTTCTTTGAAAAAGAACGATCTGAGCAAGATATGAGAGATTTCGCAGACTTTCATGAACTTTATGTCCTTTATAGCAAATTAATAGAAAAGGACAAAACCCGTCTTGATGATTACGAACCTCGAATCCGAGATTTTAACAGGTTTGTTGTTCCTAAATTACCTTCTACGCTATTATCTGGAGTTCACGACCCTATAGCTGTCAAAGATTGTCTCGAAACTCGCCCAAAAAAAGCTCGGCAGTTAATAATTATAAGGCCCTTTGACAAGCTCGCTGAACTGGAAAAGAAAAAAAAAGAGGCGGAAGAAAAGGAAAAGAATGAGGTCTTAGAAACAACAAAAAGGTTGTTTAAACCTTTAAAAGAAAAAGCTCTTGAAGAAGAAACTCTTGAACAAGAAGAAGCGGACAAGGGGGGGGATGAAGAAGAGGAGGATCTTCAATCCAAAGATATATACGTCTTTAGTTATCCTTATGAAGGAGATTTTCGTCGAGATTTGGTAAAAGGAGCTGTCCGTTTTCAACGACGAAAAGTTTCAGCAATCAACCATTGGATACCGAGACCAGAGTCGATTCTTTTCGGGAGACTAAAATCGATGACTCAAAAGTCACATAACAAACCCGTGCCTAAGAAGGACGAGAAAAAAAGACTAACTGCAAGATCGCAAAGAATTTACGACAAATTTTTGGAAAGACGCGAAAGACGAAAAGAAGATCGTCGCCGCCGAACACAGCAAACCTTCGACGGGGAAGTGATTCACTATGTCAGAGCTACTCTCTTGTTTACTCATACGTATCTCAGAAAACGATTGTATTTCCCTATTTTGATAGCAGCTAAAAATATTGGTCGTACTTTACTGTTTCAAGTTCCCGAATGGGAGCAGGATTGGTTCAACTTGGAAAAGGAATCATATCTCAAATGTAATTATGATGGATATGAATTGACGGACCCGGATGTCCCGAAAAAGTTCCTAAAAGAGTACATCAAAGAAGGTATTCAAATCAAGATTGTATATCCTTTTCGCTTAAAACCTTGGTATGAACCTAATGAAATTGAAAAAAAAACAACAGGATACTTAACTATCTATGGTACAGAAATTGAATCACCTTTTGGTAATCCACCAGACGTGCCTTATTTTTGGGAACCTATTGGCGAATGGATTTGGAATTATACGTCCGATCGGGCAAAACCTATTATCGAACCTACCCGCGAATTGATAGAATTGATACAAAAGAAGAGTGAGGCGATAAAGGAAAAGGCTGAGATGATAAAGGAAAAGGTTCAGACGATAAAGGAGACGGTGAAGAAAAAGATCAACCTAGATAATAGGAAAGAAATCAACCTAGATACTAGGAAAGAAATCAACCTAGATACTAGGAAAGAAAAAATTATTCGGACTAAGCCTACGTCTAATATTAAATTTTCTTTGGAAATAGTAGAAGATGAACCATTTTCAATCCAGATGAAACAAAATTTGGATATTCCAGATCCAGATGATTGGACAATCACAATGAATGATCGAATCAACCAAATGAATGAAGAGTACCGCTTCAATCTAGATATTTATAATAAATTGAAAGCTGATTTTAAACAGAGAATGGATCAACCTTCTCCTAACATAAAATCCAAATTGAAAAAAGAGTGGATTCGCATCAAAATTTGGCGTTCGTCTTTACAAAAGAAAACTATTCGCTTCATCAGGAAGAAATTGCCGTTTTTTATGAAAGTTATTCATTTTAGGGTGAAACTACTATTTATTGATCTCAAAATAAGTATGTTCAATATGATCGAGTCAAATTTGGAATTTTGCATGCAATTGAGTAGAAGTTTTGAAACAATTCAAAAAATATTCAATAGCAATCATCCAATTAGCAAAAACGTCGAATCCAAATGCCAAGGAAAAGTCGAATCCAAATGCCAAGGAAAAGAAATTTCCCAAGCGTACGTTTTTCATCAAATATGGAAAGAAATAAGAAATATGAAAGGATTATGTGTGAAGGATTTAATCGAATCAAGAGCATCGTCTCCTTTTATAAAAAAAAATGTGAAAGAATTTTTGGACTCACAAGGAATATTGGATTGCAAGCATCCTGGAGAGTTAACGATTAACCATTGGAAGCAATGGTTAAAATGGTGTGCTGGCTACAAAATAGATCCGCACAGAAATAAAAAACGTAAACATGTTATTGGCAACCGGTTGGGATGGACTGAATTTGCATCGTTTTTGGGAGAGAAGCGCTTTGCCACTTTTATGGCACGACTCAAGAACCGGATCAAACGTCATAGATATGATCTTTTGGCATATAGTTATCTGGATCATATGAAAGAGAATAATCACGGACCCGCAATTCAATATATACCGGAACCAGATTATCAAGCTATTACTAATTTTCAAAATCCCGGTTTTTCCAAGAAGAAGAAGAAGAAGAAGAAAAAAAATGATTCTTCTTGGAAAAAGTTTTTTTCTTCCAAAAAGAAAAAAAAGAATTGTGATTCTTCCAAATCCAAAAAGAGGAATGTCGATTTTTGCGCGGCAACTAAAAAAAACTATTATAAGAAAAGTCGATATTACAAATTCCAATTCTGGTTGTTCCCAGATCTTAGAAAAAAAATCAAAAATGCAAACAAACTTGGTGACGTTTTTCCTCCGAATATCATCAGAAGACAGATTGAAGAAATGTGGAAATTTCGAGAAATCCAAGTACCAAAAGATTTTGATGTTGATGCTTTCGTTATAGAAAGTCTTCGAAAGCAAGAAGAGGAAAAGCGAAGAAAAGCCGCGGCTGCTCAAGAACTTAAGGAGGCCCGAAGAAAACGAAAAGAGGAGAGAATTCAAACAAGAGAAGCACGACGCAAAAAATTAGAATCGGCCACTTCTCCAGAAGAAGTTGAGAGATTGACAAGGACATTCAAACTAGAAGATGACCTAAACAAGAAGGAAAGAAGACGGCAAGCAAAGAAAAGACTTCTCAAGGAACAGAGAGTTAGACAACTAGCAAAAATAGCTGCCCAAAAAGCTAAAGAGCAGAAAAGAGAAGAGAGGAAACGTAAATTGGCGGAATTAAATCGGAAACGTAAATCTTCGAAAAGACAAAAAAAAAATTTCAGAGATTTTCTAGTTCGAGACTTCTGTAATATTTATTATCCAAAACTCAATATTGATAAAATCAATATGGAAAAAGAAGAAGTCCGACTGGCAATAAAGGAAATTATTTTGAGACAAGATGCTAAGAAAGCGTCACAGGGTGATAAGAAAGCATGGGACCGAGTTAAATCAAAATTGGATGAGAAATACCAAAGAGGAGACGATGAGAAATACAAAAAAGGAGACGAACGCTCCGAAACCAAGACCAAACCCAAGAAAGCCGATGAACAAGAGATAGATTTCAGAACTGCCAAAACTGAATATCTGAAACAACAGAGACGCTTGCAACGGGAGGCAAAACGCCTTGCAAGGGAGGAACAGTTAAAGGAAGAGATGAAACTTGAGGGAAAAGAAGGAGTGGAATTAGAAAAAGACAGATTAGCCTATCGGGAAATGGCAACAAATATTTATACTTGGAGAATGAAATACGAGCTCGAAAAACTACCGCTAACTCCTTGGGTTACCAAGTTCAGAAATGCGGCTCGTTTTTTTGATAGGAAAAAATTAGGCGGCGAAACTGAGGTAGCCAATTTACTTTTTCCATATGCCGAAAACGGAGATCTTGACTTCGAATTATTGGACACTGTATTGTATCTCAAAAGTGTCTTTCCGAAACATAATGATATACGCAGAGTTTTTTGCGAGGCAGCCCGAAGATCTATGCCACTTGTACCGGGGTACTTTAATGACCGATTCTTTGTATATAAAATTGCAAGTCTTTTATTCAAACTAAAGAAGAAAAAGATACATGTCAATCTTTTTGATAGATCTCGACGACGAATAAATGAAAAAATTTCAAGTTCTTTCATTTTCGAAGATCTTTTTCTTCCAAGACGTCGCAGAGAATTTCGAATTTTGAATCTTTTGAATCTGGAAAACAATTTGGATGAGAGTGTAAGATCCAGTAGTCAAGAGATACCAAATGACCAAGGTCTAATGAAAAAAAACGAACATCTGATCGTAGATACAAGGCAAAAGATAAGACGTTTTCTTTGGCCTCGTTATCGATTAGAAGATCTTATTTGCATGAATAGATTTTGGTGGAATACCAATAATGGTAGTCGATCTGCTATGTTGAGGGTACGCATGTATCCTAAAATAGATCATTGGGAACATATTACAAATAATTTGTATTTTCTAAAGCTAAAGCACAGTTTTATTTCGATAAGAGAGGCTGTTCAAAAATTTGGAAATCATGCCAAAAGTTTATTGGATACGAAACAGTCGCCGGTTGCTGGACATAACGAAGCTCTAAATGAAGTGAAGTATAAAAAAGAAGACTCTTTTTGCAGCATAAGTTCGTCCCTTCCTTCTGACCCCTCCCCGTACAATGAGCTTCTTACGATACTCAGAAAATTAATAAGTGAGCTTATAGATTCTATTAGGGAATGGATAGGTTCACTTTTGTCCAAGCTTAGAGATTCTATTATGGAATGGATAAGTTCACTTTTATCTCAGCTTAGAGCTTTTCTTATCAAACGGATAAGTTCGCTTAAAGATTTTATTATCAAATCGATGAGAGAACTTTTCTTTAAACTTAAACTTCAATTGAAAAGATTTCTAAATCCGCTTAAAAAGAAACTGAGAAAATGGATAGATCAGAAACGGAGAAAATGGATAGATCCGCTCATCAATAAGTTGAAAACTCAACTTATCAACTTTAGAAGGTTTCTAAGAAACCTTCTAAATGAAATTAGAAACCTTCTAAATGAAATTAGAAACCTTCTAAATGAAATTAGAGTGAAACTCGTCAATTTTCTACGCTTCCTGAGAGATATAATAGACGGACTATTAGTTAAGCTAGAAAAACGTAATCTAGAAAAACCTAGACGTTTCAGTCGTTGGAATAAAATCCAAAACTGTTGGAATAAAATCCAAAACTCGAGGCTTATTTCTTTTATTCGAAAATGTTCTAAGGCATATCAATGTTATGCTACGTATCGTTGTTTAGTTGATTTTTGGAGGTCTTCAAGAAGGTAAAAATCAGAATCAGTTATATGGCTGGTTGCTTTAGTAACTTACTAAAGCAACCAGCCATAGCTATGTAAGCCTATTCCCAATAAATCAACGCCCAAATAACATGTCCAAACTAGAATAAATCCTAGAGAAGCAACAATCGCCGGTTTTTGTCCTTTCCAACCCCTGTTTATTCTAGTATGTAAATATATTGCAAATAGAATCCAAGTTATTAATGCCCAAGTTTCTTTTGGATCCCAGCTCCAATAAGATCCCCATGCTTCGTTGGCCCATACTGCCCCGGAAAGTATACCTATAGTTAAAAGAGAAAATCCTAGACCAATAGTACGATAACTGAATTGATCTAATTGGTTAGTAAAGACCCATTTACGATAATTTCTAAGTGAAAGGTAAAAAGTCTGTTTCAATTCTTTTTTTTCTTGGTCGCGTGAATACCAATTGAAGAAAAAAGAATTTTTCACATTAAGAAAAATCTTTTGATTTATTTGGGACGCAATGACCAATAAAGATATGGATGATAGGGATCCACATAAAAGAGTTGCATAACTGAGCAATATCATACTTACATGCATCATTAACCAATGAGATTGTAAAGCAGGTACTAACATTGCAGATTCTTGCATTTTATCCGGAAGACCTAAAGTAGCAAAACCATGAGTTAACATAGCACTTGGCGCGGTTATTGCACCTAACCACCAAGCATACTGGCCCCGTAGTTGTATAACTATATGAATCATGGAGGAAGTCCATGAAAGGAACATGAATGACTCATACAAATTACTTAACGGTAAATGCCCCGAATAGAGCGAACGGGAAACTAATACTCCCGTTATACAAATACACGTCACTATCATGCCCTTTCCTCCTGAATTACTTAGTTTTTCACTTCTATAAATTAAGGTTCCCCAATAAATAAGAGTAATCACAAAAGTAAGAGAAAAAGAGACATGAGCTGATATATGTTCGAGAGTTATAAATATCATAACATAATAAACCCATTTATTTTTTAATATAGGATTCGTTTCGTAAGAAAAAGATCAAATCGATTGATATGTAATAAATCATATTGACATAGATCGAACAATGATAGTCATTTACTATATACGGTACTCCATATATAATAGATATCTAGAGATATTAGATATGGAAGGGATACTAACCTATAGTATCTTATTAACAATAATGCCGCCACTCGGATTCGAACCGAGATGCTCTAGCGCTGCTGCCTAAGAACAGCGTGTCTACCAATTTCACCATGGCGGCTTTTTTCTCATATATCGAATATATTCTATCTGACCTATATTCTCTTGTTTGCGAGGCTGCTAATAAAAATACAAAAATAGCCTAGTTGTTCCTATTCAATATCCCACGTTCGATGTTGGTCATTATAACGGAGTATGACGCAGTTTGGTAGCGTGCCATTTGGGGATGGTGGACGTCGTAGGTTCAAATCCTTCTGCTCCGAAACCCATAACTAACTTTTGAGGAGATAAAGGCTGCTGAGGCCAGGAAGGCCTAGTAGGATACTCACTATCCTTGGGGTCTTTACCATGACCAATTTCATGGTCATCATCATGACCAATTTCATAGTCATCATGACCAATTTCATGGTCATCATCATGACCAATTTTATCGTCATCCTTACTAGAATCATTGTCCTGACCAATTTTATCGTCATCCTTACTAGAATCATTGTCCTGACCAATTTGATAGATATTATTATAGATATCATCATTGTCAGAACCCTTTTGATGGTCATTATCCTTTTTATCAAAAGATGGAAAAAGCAGTCCCATTCCTTCTCCGCCTATTTCATCGATAAGATAAACCTCTTTTGCCTCCTCTGGTTCCAGAAAAATATCTCTTTCTAAGAGACTTTCAATTATTTCGGGTTCTTGCCTTGTCCTTCTTATATAAGTTTCCAAAATATAAGTCCGCAATATGCACATAAACTCTGCATCGGCGCCGGATTCGTCGTGGCGACGACGATCATAAGGAGACATATGAGGTTGATGAATCATCATACGACCGTTTTCGCTTAATACTCGTTTAGTAAGCGCCCCGCCGTGTAGAAGGAAAGCTCCCATTGAAGCATTTAACCCGAAGCCGGCTGTAAATACATCCCCTGTTACGAATTGCATAACATCATAAACAGCTATTCCCTGTAGCATTCCTCCACCTCGACAGGAAATAAAAAACATGAAGTCTTTTGTTTGATCTTCTTGATTTAAATAAATCATGCATTTCATTATTTGGTCAGCAGGTTGTTTTTCTAGCGCTCTACCTAAAAAAAGGTATCTTCCAAAAAAGAGTCTGTAATATATTTCCACCCATATTTCCTGTGGTTTTTTTTTTTTTTTTTTTTTTTTTTTTTCTTCTGGTTTTGGATTTTCTTCTGGGTTTGGATTTTCTTCTGGGTTTGGATTTTCTTCTGGGTTTGGATTTTCTTCTGGGTTTGGATATTCTTCTTCTGGGTTTGGATATTCTTCTTCGTTTTGGTATTCTTCTTCGTTTTGGTATTCTTCTTCGTTTTGGTATTCTTCTTCGTTTTGGTATTTTTCTTCGTTTTGGTATTTTTCTTCGTTTTGGTATTCTTGGTATTCTTCTTCGTTTTGGTAGTCTTCTCCTTCTTCTTCTTCTTCTTCTTCTTCTTCTTCTTCTTCTTCTTCTTCTTCTTCTTCTTCTTCTTCTCCTTCTTCTCCTTCTTTTCCTTCTTGTCCTTCTTCTCCTTCTTTTCCTTCTTTCCCTTCTTTTCCTTTCCCGTCCCCCAGATATGGAACGTCCGCCAGATATGGAACTTTTGGAATGTTCGTTAAACTCAAGCTCATTACATACTTACTTACATACTTACTTACTATACTTATTTATTTAACTTACTTATTTACATACATAAAAAAAGCTACATATCATCTTCTTCTTCCGAAGAAATAAGAAGCTGTATAGGTATTATACAAATTATACTGTATAGGTATTTATTATAGCCAGCACAATTTGTATAATACATCCGATTTTTTTTGTCTACTCTCTAAATAGAAAAATCTTTACATATTCTTCATTATTATTATTTGTCTATTTGTATTGAATAAATACACAAATCTAAAAAGCTGTCCAATCTCATATTCTTTTTTTGGGATTGGACAATATAGTATTATTTTCGAGATCTTCTTCATCTGCTAAGAAAAGAAAAAAAAACCTTGTTTTTTTTCCATTATGAGTTCTGTCGGTAGGTCCGGGATTGGTCCCGTTGCTATCATCCCATTCTTCTCACCGAAAAAGCTCTTTTAAAGAATCTCGTTATTGATATATCTTGAGTCGCTTTTATCATCTTTTTATTTTGAAACAAAAAATCAATATTTATGGGTCTTTTTCTAAAGATGTTGATCATTTGCTGCTTAGATTGCAACAGAAGAACAATTTTGAGTTTGTTTGAGAGATTCATATCTTATATGACCGATGACCACTCTATTCGTTGTTTCTAATGGTATTACAAATAACCTGTACGATTCTACATAAGAAAAACTTAATGTCATAATAAAGCATGATGACTAATAAACATAAACATACTATTAAATGTATGAATCCAATACGGAAGTAATAATGGTTTAGATAGAGTCTAAACCGGTAACGCTAAATAGAATTAAGAATTAAAGTGCCGACTATTCAACAACTTACTAGAAATGCGAGACAGCCGATAAGAAAAAGAAAAAAATCTCCTGCTCTTCGAGGATGTCCTCAACGGAAGGGAGTATGCGCTAGGGTGTATGTGCGACTCGTTTGGATCAGAAACTGAAACGGACCAGGAAATTGAACAATAGTTTTCTTCTGTGAAAAAGTAAAGATCTATCAGTTTCCTTGTACCGGGGAAAATGAAATTTATGGTTTAAATTGATGCAAATCCAATCACCTTTACGTAGGATGAAAAGCACTTCCTCATTGGTAGCGAATGGTCATCAATCCATTGAGCGAGGAAAAAAAGTAATTTAAAAGAACATAAAGATTAGATTATGTTTATATTGCTGCGAGAACGGACAAAAGGTCAGCTATCTTGCGAACTCTCACAAATAGATGTCGTTACTGTATCTATAAATCTTTAGAGTCTTTATAATTCGGGGGGGAAGAGTAGAGCTAGAGATGGTAAAATATACAAGTTACCAAATACTCATCTCATATCTTAGGGCTCCGGCGTATAGAGAGGACCTTACCGTTAGAGAAATAACCATAGAAACGAAGAAATCCATAAGAGAAAAAGAAAATAATAAAAACATATTATTGTATATTTATTTTTTTGATTACTTAAATGCAAGGTCCAATCCCCTGCCTACTTGGAAGGTGCCTAACTGAAAGGAATTATGGTTGGGAAGGTTAGAGTAGCAAAAGCCATTGGAGTCGTATATTTTATACATTAGAAAAATCAGTTTTATATTACTTAAAAGAAAAATGATTGATCAAAAAAGAGATTAGTCATCTATGAAGAATCAACTTCAATGACCAGAGTTAAACGTGGGCATATCGCAAAAAAACGTCGAAAAAAGATTCTTGCATTTGTATCAGGCTCTCGGGGAGCCCATTCAAAACTTTTTAGGACTGCTAACCAACAGAAAATGAGAGCTTTAGTTTCCGCTCACCGAGATAGAATTAAGCGGAAGAGAGATTTTCGTCGTTTGTGGATTACTCGGATTAATGCAGCATCCCGTGCTAATGGATTCTCCTATAATAAATTTATACAATTTTTATACAAAAGGCAGTTGCTTACAAATCGTAGAACACTTGCACAAATAGCTGTATTAAATAATAATTGCTTTTCTATGATGCTAAAAAATATTCCTGTATTATGAAATAGTAACACCCAATCTCCCGGGGAAATTTTCCGGGAAACTAAAGACAGTACGAAAATGAATTCGAAATGACTATTCGAAATAGAAAAAAATCTGCACTATCTTTGTTAGATATCCCAGCTCGAATTAAATGGAGCAGTCTTAAATTACTTTTGAATTGAAAGAAAGAAAGGGTATCAAAGATAGAATACGAGCTTGTTTAATAGCTCTAGCTATTAAACGTTGTTTTTTCAACGTTAATCGATTCCTTCGACGAGATAATATTTTTCCTTGCTCACTAATAAATCGACTGATTAAGCTAATATTTTTATAATCCATTTGCTCTCCAGGCTGAATTGGCGATAAACGTTTTCGAAAAGAATGCCGATTTAGAGAAAATCGCCTAGATGCATTTCGAAAAGATGACTTAGATCTATTTCTAAACTTAGATCTACTTCTCAATTTAGATCTACTTCTCAATTTAGATCTACTTCTCAATTTATATCTATTTCTAAACTTATTAGATCTATTTTTAAAATATGGTTTATATGTATTCCGAAAAGATGGCTTCATTTTATTCATAATTTGTTTTATGAACCTTTCAAATACTATTTATTTTGTTTCAAAATATTTCGAAAAGAAATATTGACAGTGACATATTTTGTTAATATATATACAAAGATAAAAAATAAATATCTTCAATAGTATATATTGATATTTGGCAGAAATGTTAGATTGAATCTATTTTTTTATTTCTCCATGAATGGTATGCTTGTGACAAGAAGGACAAAATTTATTTAATTCCAATCGATCAGGAGTATTGCGGCGATTTTTTCGAGTCGTATATCTGGAAATACCCTTTGATTTTTTTTCAACACTGTCTTGAGTACAACTAGTACATTCTAAAGTAATCGTTATTCTTACATTTCCACCCTTGGCCATATAACTTACTTTTGGTATTGTATCTACTTCTTTTCAATTTCAATTTGGAAAAAAAAAAAGAGAAGAAAGAGAAAGGGATAAAAGTTGTCTTAAAAATGATTAAAGATTTTATTACGAGAATGAATTAAGTAAAAGTAATAAAATCTTTAATTAAGATTTTCAAGTAGTTTACTATTTTAGGAACTTTTGGATCTATATTTTTCTTTTTATCTTAATCCTAATTTTATTGATCCAAGAAGAAAAGGAAATGAATCTAACATCATTTTTTCAAAATGAAAGTCAAAAAAAGGAAAAAGTCAGAGCATCTGGGAAAAAACGATTTATCTCAATTAATAAACCGGATAAAAATATCAAGCATAAAGTAGCTAACACAGGCGCTGTGGAAAGATATGTTTTTATATCTTGCATTGTTCGTAAGTTCTCCTTCTCAAGAATGATAGATATATCATATGGTCAACTACATCCGTAGTTTACGACTATCTGCAAACAGATATTTGCATTTGGCACAAATTCCTTTTTTTTTTTTACAATATGATACTAATAACTATGTATCAGTAAGTAATCAAGTACTGTCAATAAATAGACATCTTATAAATTATATCTTCCGTATAGACAGTCTATTCACGTGCGAAGGTAGATAAATGTGGAAAACAAAATTAAATTATTTTAATATAAAATATCGAATAAAAAATACTCACGATTAAAAGGGATGTAGCGCAGCTTGGTAGCGCGTTTGTTTTGGGTACAAAATGTCGCAGGTTCAAATCCTGTCATCCCTACCCTTTTTTATCCTAAATCTTTCATCAAAAAAGTAAAAAATCGAGTGATAAAAAAGAACAAAAAGCGCTCTTAGTTCAGTTTGGTAGAACGCAGGTCTCCAAAACCTGATGTCGTAGGTTCAAATCCTACAGAGCGTGATCCTGTGTTTTTTTTTCTGATCGATCTTCTTGTCACTTAGACTGAAAAAGCTAATGGAATCTGATCCCTCAGAATCAGTAGGAGACCCGTTCATAATATGGTCCTAAATCAAATATCCAATTTATCGCCGCGTCGGTACTGTAAATATGCAGTTACAAATAATCCAGCCAAAGTTATAGGAATTAGACCTAACACAATTCCGGATAACAAAACTTCAATCATATTTTTTATTTATTAAAAGAGAATAGGTAAGGATTAATAGCTAATCTACATAGTACCTCAAATTGACTTGGAATCTCAATTCCTATTGAGGTTGAGGTTATTTTCTATTTCAAATAAGTTCTATACTGCTTAACCCAATGAATAAGACTGAGGTGAAAATAAGCAAAACTAATAAAAAACCAAAATAACTAATTATAGTAAGCATGGAAGAAATGAATAAAAAAACCAATGATTGATACGTATTTTTGTCAGGCAATTACCTCAATTTTTTCTTTATGAGTAGAAAGTTTCAATAAATAGATACAAAGTTAGAATATCTGATAATGATGTTATCAACAAACATAGAGGGAATATACAATAAAAAGATATTCTGTTATAAAACAAAGTAAAAATGAAATCCCCCACCTATAAATAAAATAAATACCAATTGTGTAGTAATTTCATTAATGATCCTACTCCTTTTCTATATTAAAGTGAAAATTATATTGCTATGTTAGAAGCAGGCTAGCTATACTTAGTATACTTCAAATATACCCTTGGTATCATATTGACAATCAAGCAAGGATTGTAGAAAATATCAGTAGTTTTCCATTTCCTGATCTCTTTCTTTCATGGGATCAATTTACCCTTGATTTTAGAATAATATAGGGAGCTTAGCATGTCTGGGAATACGGGGGAACGCGCTTTTGCTGACATTATTACTAGTATTCGATACTGGGTTATCCATAGCATTACTATACCTTCTCTATTCATTGCGGGTTGGTTATTTGTCAGTACGGGTTTAGCTTATGATGTATTCGGGAGTCCTCGGCCAAATGAGTATTTCACAGAAAGCCGACAAGAGGTTCCATTAGTAACTGGCCGTTTCGATTCATTAGAGCAACTCGATGAATTTACTAGATCTCGATCTTTTTAGGAGGTATTAATGACTATAGATAGAAGCTATCCAATTTTTACAGTTAGATGGTTGGCCGTTCACGGGCTAGCTGTACCTACGGTTTTTTTCTTGGGATCAATATCAGCAATGCAGTTCATACAGCGATAAACTTTATTATAAACTAAATCACGGAGCTATTTATGACACAATCAAACCCAAATGAACAAAATGTTGAATTGAATCGTACTAGCCTCTATTGGGGGTTGTTACTTATTTTTGTACTTGCTGTTCTATTCTCTAATTACTTTTTCAATTAGGAACAGTAATAATCTTTTTTCTTACCCAATTGAATTTGGTGAGATCTAATATTTCTATGTATTATTTATGCCTCATGAATACTTTTTTTAAAATGTGAAAGGAAATAATAAAAATGGGCGGAAGGATCCCTCTTTGGTTGATAGGTATTTTAGCTGGTATTCTCGTTATTGTTTTAATAGGTTTTTTTTTTTACGGTTCTTACTCCGGCCTAGGTTCCTCCTTGTAGCGAAAAAAATGCCTTATACTATGATAAGAGATAGACAATGTAAGGAATACTATACAAAATTGAAGCAAAACTCTGAAAAGAGATAAAAAAGATATAGAAAAAACTTAAAAAAAAAAAGAAAAAGATAAGATCTTACCTTTCTTTGAACACAAAGAAGGGTAAGATTTTATCTTTACTTTGTTTTTTTTTTCATTTTAATAAGTTATAAAATAAGCGAAAATAGCAAGCCAAGATTACTAAATTCTCTCCTTTCTTCTATTTGTTTTGAATATGATAAATGAAGGTGAGAAAAGATAACATGTATATGAATATTCATAATTAGGGAATTAACTCCAAAACTCCACCGGAATCACTCATTATTAAAATAGGCAAATATTTCTTTAATATCTTAATATCTCCTCGTCTTTCACAATATATTCGAACAGAGGGAAGGGGAAAATGAAGGATTTTGAAGAAGTATTACTTATATTGTTGCCATTTTTATTGTCTTATACATTAATTGCATTAATCATTCATAAGATAGAGATTCAAATCTTTTATGCGCCTAAAAATTCATTTCGACCAATTGAACTTTCTCAAATTGTTTCTTTTTAAGAACCAGAAATATCTGTGCTAAAACGACAGATGCTAAGAATAATAAAAGACCTTGAACACGTAAAGGATCTTGAAGTACTATTTCTGCATTTTCCTGACCAAATCCACCTACATTAGGGTTATTCGTTAACGACTGATCCGCCTTGATGAATTCGCCTTCTGAAACAAGAAGTTCCGGTCCCGGAGGTACAAAGTCTACCACTTGTCGACCGTCTGATGGATTATCAATAGTTATTTGATATCCACCTTTTTCTTTACGTGCAATTTTACTTATTTTACCGGTTGCTGAAGCGTTGTACACTGTATTGTTGCTTTTGCTCCCATCGGGATAAATTTGTCCTCTTCCTCTATTACCACCTACATATATGGGATATTTGAGGAAGTGAGCTGTTTTATTAGTAGCGGGATTTGGTGAGAGGATGGGAAACACAATTTCACCATATTTTTGACCAGGAATAGGTCCTATTATTAGAATATTTTTTTGATTGGGACGATAGTTCTGAAAATAAAGATCACCTATTTTTTCCTTAATCTCAGGAGAAATACGATCCGGAGGAGCTAATTCGAAACCTTCGGGTAAAATAAGAACAGCTCCTACATTTAAAGTTCCTTTCTTGCCATTAGCAAGAACTTGTTTTATTTGCTTATCATAAGGTATTTTTACAACTGCTTCAAAAACGGTATCAGGAAGCACGGACTGTGGAACTTCAATCTCCACAGGTTTTTTAGCCAAATGACAATTGGCACATACAATACGCCCAGTTGCTTCTCGAGGATTTTCGTAACCTTGCTGTGCAAAAATGGGATATGCATTTGCAATAGATGTACGAGTCATTATATCTATCAATATTAAAGCGGAAATTGATTGAGCTATCAACTTTTTTATCCAGTCATCATAAGTTTTTCTATTTTGCATGGTTCAATTTTTTGTTACAATTCTTTTATTTCAAATAAAAATAAATGGTAGTAGGTAACTATGATAGTTACCTGCTTGCAATTCTGCTACTATATTAAACCTAAAGCTAAAAAATAAGAAGTATTGCCCGGGTGAGAAACCATTTGTTATTCATTCATCGAGTGATAAATTACTACAAGTGAAGGAGATGTACTATTCAAACGACGGAAAACCCAATATTTGAAAATTGTGTCTAAGATGACTGGAAAAGTTGAAACAAGACCAGATATTATTCGTTCGTTATGGGCAAATCCATAATTTTCGAAGATCCAATTGATTATCAATTCCCAACCATGGGGCGAGTGAAACCCAATACATAGATCGGTTGCTAAAAGAATAGAAAAGGCTTTCATTGTATCGCTTAGGCTGTAGAAGACTTCTTGGATCCAAGAATTGAGAATGCCAAGTTTCTTCTTACCCAGAATGAGACAAACACTTAAAAAAACCAAACCTATTAGATTTGCTATTAGATGTGAGATGATTTGGATACAATCTTGATTATATATTTTCACTAATTGGATCATTTTTTTCTGCATTTCTACACGAATATCTTGCGAATGCGTTTCCGAAGAATCTTCCATCATTATTTCTAACAGGAAGAGTTCCTCTATTTTTTCAAACTTTTTTATAGTGTCTTCTTCTTGTAAATAATCAAAAATTTTTTTTGATTGACCAGTATTCCACCAATTTGTAACCCAAGGTTCTAAACCGTTCTGTAATGAAATTGAAATTCCCCAAGGCAATACTATTAAACATGTAAGATATTGTAAAGAAGCTAATGCTTTATATTTGGCAACTTCCAATTCGTGAATCGTTAACGAACTCGATTGGCTCGTTAGCTCTGCCCAAAATCTGAACAAAGTACGAATTATAGAACGAGGTATGAGATCCATAGAATTTTTGCATATATATAATATAATTATTCGACCTCGAGAGATCTTTCGGTCGGATGAGGGATGGTTTGTTCCGAGTGAGAAGTAGGGTAAAAAAGAAAGGATAAATAAATCCTTGAAAATCATTTGGATCTGGACTAATTTCATTTTGAATTCTTGACCCGAAGAATCGCTTCAATTGGCAAATAAAAGAAATGAAAGTTTAAGTCTAATAATAATACCAATTTTGTTTTCTTTGATACATATAGGAAATTGATTTATTCGAGCGCATATGTAAAAAAAGGTGTAAAAACTATAGTCATTTACTTCATTGTATTCTTTTGAGATGTTATATCCGTGTTTATTAAAACTAAAACCTTTTGTCCCTTTCTAATAGATAAAGAATAATATGGAGTGTAGTTTTTTCTAACTGCCAAAAAATAGTATGGCTCCATAAGTAACAGTTTGTGTTGGTGGAACATAAATATGGTCTATGGTCTTTCCCCCTTATTTCAAAATCCTTCAATGGATACGCGCAAAAAACGGGCTAATTCGGCAGCTTTTTGTTCCATTTCGCGCAAGGTCAAATTTTCTTCAGTACGAGTTAAGGGGATGTCTTGTTGGCCCTTTATTTCCATATAAATAACACGACGAGGAAATATACCTTCTTGAACTTCCATTTTGATCGCCTGAATATCCTTCATAAGAAATCGGAGGAAAATACGACGATTTCTTCCGGGAAATCCCCAGCGAAAAAGGCATACAACTCCTTCTTTTTCATCAAACTTATTATAACCACTACCCACATTGCATAAAATAGTGCACCACAAATAAGAGCTAATGAACAGACCTGCAATCCCATAAAAACACATCACAATTCCTTGTGGAACAAAAAGTATTTGCTGAGATGACAATAAGGGTATCAAGTTCCTACCAAGGTAACTTGAAATTCCGACTACAAAAAATCCTAGTGAACCCAAAAGCAGGAGACAAGCAAAAAAAAAATTGCTTATTTTTCTAGAGCCTTTTATGGGCTCTATCCAGAGCCATTTGGATCGACGATTCATAACAAATAACAAATTCCGTCCTATTTTAATTTGAGGGATTGAACAAGACTCCCATCCAGAAGTCACTCTCATAAATTGGCTATATTCATAAACTAGCCATATACATATAAGCATTTCACAAAAAGAATAAATCTCTCTATTCAAATGTATTATATAATATAAGCATATTTTGAAGTAGAAGTAAGAAATTCACACACGGATCTAATATGTCTCATACATATGATACCATATACATTCCATATTTTTGTTATTTATCATATATGAATAGATCTATTAATAATAAAAAAGATTTAAAATATCACATATCTGTCTTGATTGATCATATTCATTCATAAAATTTCGTCATTTTGAATATAAAAGTAAAGAAAAAGCATTGTAACTGCTGGAAAAAACAAGCCCACCAAAGGTACTAAGAGAGAGGGGAAGTTGTGGATTATCATATCAAAAGTATATTAAGTATTTTTTTTATCTATTACAAAGAATTATAAGATCAAATGAGTAATAGGACCAAATAAGCGGACGTGTCTTTCTTCGTAAAATACCTACTTTTTGAAAGTAATTTATTACTTTACTTTGTAAGATATAAAACAAATGGGACCAATTACCACATTGTATATTGGTAGCTATAAATGATAAAATAGATCCGCTTCTCAATTCTATCTTTTAAAACTCTTTTATTTTATTAAATAGATAGATGTTCACCTTTGAGACAAAGGTCTAATTTCATAGCATAATCTGTCTCTAATGCGAGAAAGTTACATAGTATGTATTTTTTCTTATAAAGGGGTATTTTCATGGGTTTGCCTTGGTATCGTGTCCATACCGTCGTGTTGAATGATCCTGGCCGGTTAATCGCTGTGCATATAATGCATACAGCTCTAGTTTCTGGATGGGCCGGTTCTATGGCTCTTTACGAATTAGCAGTTTTCGATCCATCCGATCCTATTCTTGATCCAATGTGGAGACAAGGTATGTTCGTTATACCTTTTATGACTCGTTTGGGAATAAAGGATTCATGGGGTGGATGGAGTATAACTGGAGAAACTATATCTAATCCAGGTATTTGGAGTTATGAAGGTGTGGCCGGGGCACATATTGTGTTTTCTGGCTTATGCTTTTTAGCAGCTATCTGGCATTGGGTATATTGGGATCTAGACGTATTTTGTGATTCCCGTACAGGAAAACCTTCTTTAGATTTGCCTAAGATTTTTGGAATTCATTTATTCCTCTCAGGAGCAGCTTGTTTCGGATTCGGAGCATTTCATGTAACGGGTTTGTATGGCCCTGGAATATGGGTGTCTGATCCTTATGGACTAACTGGGAAAATACAACCTGTAAATCCGGCATGGGGAGCTGAAGGTTTTGATCCTTTTGTTCCGGGAGGAATAGCTTCTCATCATATTGCAGCAGGTATATTGGGTATATTAGCAGGTCTATTCCATCTCAGTGTTCGCCCTCCCCAACGTTTATACAAAGGATTACGTATGGGGAATATTGAAACTGTCCTCTCCAGTAGTATTGCTGCTGTGTTTTTTGCAGCTTTCATTGTGGCCGGAACAATGTGGTATGGTTCCGCAACCACTCCGATCGAATTATTTGGTCCTACTCGTTACCAGTGGGATCAGGGATACTTCCAACAAGAAATAGATCGACGGGTTCGTGCCGGTCTGGCTGAAAATCTAAGTCTATCGGAAGCTTGGTCAAAAATTCCTGAAAAACTTGCTTTTTATGATTACATTGGGAATAATCCAGCTAAAGGGGGGCTATTCAGGGCGGGTGCAATGGACAATGGAGATGGAATTGCTGTTGGTTGGTTAGGACACCCTATTTTCAAAGATAAAAAGGGACATGAGCTTTTTGTACGTCGTATGCCTACCTTTTTCGAAACATTTCCAGTCGTTCTAGTAGATGAAGAAGGAATTGTGAAAGCCGATGTCCCTTTTAGGAGAGCAGAATCCAAGTATAGTGTTGAACAAGTAGGTGTAACTGTTGAATTCTATGGTGGTGAACTTGATGGAGTTAGTTTTGGTGATCCTGCTATAGTCAAAAAATATGCTAGACGTGCACAATTAGGTGAAATTTTTGAATTAGATCGTGCTACTTTGAAATCGGATGGTGTTTTTCGGAGTAGTCCAAGGGGTTGGTTTACTTTTGGACATGCTACATTTGCCCTTCTTTTCTTTTTTGGACATATTTGGCATGGTGCTAGAACTCTATTCAGAGATGTTTTTGCCGGTATTGATCCGGATTTGGATGCTCAAGTAGAATTTGGGGCATTCCAAAAATTGGGAGATCCAACTACTAAAAGACAAGTGGTATAATATGGTATTGCTCCGCTTGTTAATGCAATATTGAGAATTTGCATCTCAGGAAAATCTTTTGCTTTTGATTTCACCTTTTTCAAAATGTTGTAATTAGTACGAAAGCTATCTCTATTAATAAACTACGATTGAATTTATGGAAGCATTGGTTTATACATTCCTTTTGGTATCGACCTTAGGGATCATTTTTTTCGCTATTTTCTTCCGGGAACCCCCCAAAGTTCCCGATAAAGGGGGAAAATAATTTCCTATTTTTCTAATCCTTTTTCTTACTTTTACTTATAAAAAGAAAAAAAAGATCTTCCCGATCGGGAAGGTCTTTTTTTCTTTTTCAACTAGTCCTCGTGCTCTTCAAAAGGATCTCGAAGTTGTTCAGAAGGTTGTCCAAAGGCGGTGTATAGGGCATAACCGGTAAAGCTAACAAGTAAACAAGATATGGAGATAGCGACTAAGGTTGCAGTTTCCATTGGTAGGTAATCCTATGTATATATATGTACATAATAGTATACAAAGTTAATGAAATCTCAACCAATACTCTTTTTTTATGGCTACACAGACCATTGATGATACTTCCAGAACCGGACCATTACAAACTACTGTAGGAAATTATTTAAAACCACTTAATACAGAATCTGGTAAAGTTGCTCCCGGATGGGGAACTACTCCTTTTATGGGCATTGCAATGGCTCTATTCGCAATATTCTTATCTATTATCTTGGAGATTTATAATTCTTCCATTTTATTAGACGGAATTCCAGTTAGTTGGGTCTAGAAAAACTAGAAAATCTACCCGGATCCCGAGTTCAAAAAAAAGAACTAAAGAAAAGAAGAATGTTAAATAGCTTCTATTTTTAGGTTATGACGTTCTGGTAGTTTGATCGTGTAATTTCTTTTAATTGAAGGATTTTTGGAATTATGGGTGTGCGACTTGTTATAAATTGATCTCTATTCTAGTACAGAAAACGGGTCTGTTGTCTTTATAAAATAAAGACGGTTCTCCTACCTCGTTAGATATTGCTATAATAATGAATATCCAGAGCACGAGGTATATAATTCAATAAAATCTGAACTATGGTTTATGCCTGTTTTTAAGACCTCGTGACCAAGCTTCTCAATAATTTGAAAGATCTATCCAAAGAATGAGATAGTATTCCATTTTGATTAGTTAGTTTAGTAAGTAACAATGAAATGCAAAGGTTATAACCCATAAAACCTTTTGAGTAATTTGAAAAATCATCGGGGTGAAATGAAAATCTGGGGTTTAGATTTATTCATCTATTCAGTTGAGATCTCGACAAGATAATTCCTATGGATCGTCTATACTAGTTGTTCTCTAAGTGATTTATATTATATCACGAATAGGATAAAAGATCGTTCAAAAGGCCTATAGCGGTTTATTTCGCATAAGAATGAGCCAACTTGAAATTTGGGCATTAATCACTATGAAAATTTTTTTTCCTTGTTATTGAAGGAAATCATGGATTATTCTGAATCCTCTTCCTTCATACAAAGAAATGAAATATCTATCAAATATTTTTTCTTTTTTTTTTTACAAACCATGTACTTTGTTCAAAAAAGTATTTTATTTGAGTGTTCTTGTTTAAGCCGTATGAAAAGAAATTTTCATATACGGTTTTCAGAGGGGGACTTGAGTTTACCTATCTCAATAAAGTATACGATTGGTTCGAAGAGCGTCTTGAGATTCAGGCGATTGCGGATGATATCACTAGTAAATATGTTCCTCCTCATGTGAATATATTTTATTGTTTAGGGGGAATCACACTGACTTCTTTTTTGGTACAAGTAGCTACCGGTTTTGCTATGACTTTTTACTATCGCCCCACCGTTCTAGAAGCTTTTGCCTCTATTCAATACATAATGACTGAAGTGAACTTCGGCTGGCTAATCCGATCGGTCCATCGATGGTCGGCAAGTATGATGGTTTTAATGATGATTTTACATGTATTTCGCGTTTATTTAACAGGTGGATTCAAAAAACCTCGCGAATTAACTTGGGTTACGGGTGTAATTCTAGCCGTATTAACCGTATCTTTCGGTGTAACCGGTTATTCTTTGCCCTGGGATCAAATTGGTTATTGGGCAGTCAAAATTGTGACCGGTGTGCCTGAGGCCATTCCGTTAATAGGAACTCCTTTGGTAGAGTTATTACGCGGAAGTGCTAGTGTGGGCCAATCGACCTTAACCCGTTTTTATAGTTTACACACTTTCATATTACCCCTTCTTACTGCTGTATTTATGTTAATGCATTTTCTAATGATCCGCAAACAAGGTATTTCAGGTCCTTTATAAAAAGGAAATCTACATTTTGAATCAGTATTGAAAACCTATTCTTTTTCTAATAGATCATTGCCGCGAAAAACATGTTTCTCGGATTTCTCCTTTCAATTATTAAGTATGTTTAATACAAAGAATTGAAGTAGATACTGATCTCAAATGGAGAAAATGGATTATGGGAGTGTGTGACTTGAACTATTAGTTAGGCCGCGCAGATCAATTTATAGGATCTGCCATATAAAGATTCAGATCGAAATGTGTCTCTGTCCCAATTTTCTTTGCAAAAATAAGAGGTTTAGAACCTGGGCAAAAGGCAAACACTTTGTTGTGTTATAAGAGAATTATTTCTATGATCGAATCCGAATTAGGCTCCGTGAGATCCAGGTAATAGTAATAACATTTCAGAACTAAAATTTATTACTTCAATTTATCCTTTCCTTTTCATAGTATGAAAATGCATGCATTTCCCTTGCGTTTCAATACGGTAAATTATCGGAGTAAAGGAAGGGATCTAAAGAAGGAAAAAGGCCAGATCAGTAACAAGTCAATATCTTGTATGCAAAATACATTGTGCTAGATAAACACAGATTACAAGGAATAAGATGATCCAAAAGGCATATTGATCATGATCAAATTTGTGAGCTTACTTGGATACTGAGCATACGAAAAAAGAAAATTATGAATTTTCCATAGATCTTCTTAGTTATACTGATTCTAACGATACGTCTTCATCATTTTTATTTCTTTTATTTCAACTATTGCTCGAGCCGGATGATCAAAATTGGCATGTCCGGTTCTTTCGGGGGATAGATTCATTGATAAAAATCTACTTATCCCAATAACAAAGAAACCTGACTTGAATGATCCTGTATTAAGGGCTAAATTAGCTAAAGGCATGGGACATAATTATTATGGCGAGCCCGCTTGGCCCAATGATCTCTTATATATTTTTCCAGTAGTTATTTTTGGTACTATTGCATGTACCATAGGTTTAGCAGTTCTAGAACCATCAATGATTGGTGAACCGGCAAATCCATTTGCAACTCCTTTGGAAATATTACCCGAATGGTATTTTTTCCCCGTATTTCAAATACTTCGTACAGTACCTAATAAATTATTAGGTGTCCTTTTAATGGCTTCAGTACCTGCAGGACTATTGACAATTCCTTTCTTGGAGAATGTGAATCAATTCCAAAATCCATTTCGTCGTCCAGTAGCTACAACAGTATTCTTAATCGGTACCGCAGTAGCTCTTTGGTTAGGTATTGGAGCAACGTTACCTATCGATGAATCTTTAACTCTAGGTCTTTTCCAATTTGATAGAAATTAGAATATCTTAATATAGGGGAGGAGGGAAATCTTTTGTTTATATATCTAGGGAGTAGTTGCTTTAAGATAAATGGTCTCTCCCTAGATATATGCTTTTTTAAAATGCTTTCATTTTATTACTACTATTATTATCATATCATTACAAAATGGTCAAAAATGATTTTCATAGAAATTGACTTTCTGGAAGAACTTAGAAAAAGGGGTCATGAATGGGGAGAAAAAATAGAACTATTAGAATTATAAGTCTAAACCGGATTCCCCGGTGAATCAATTCCAATATTTCGTATCAATTCCAATATTTCTTTGACAGATTGTTCCCCAAGATGTTTTATTTTCATTAAATCTTTTCCACTGTAATTCAAAAGGTCTGATACTGTATTTATATTTGCCTTTTTGAGACAATTATATATCCTAGTAGAGAAGTTTAATTGGTCAATATACATTTGATTGAAAACTATTCTCTTCGTATTAGTCGATGTATGCGAAATAGGTAAGGAAGGAGTAATATTGTCGCTTAGACTGTTTGTTCCATCGCTGTTCTCTTCCTTTGCATTTAGAAAGGGAAGGAAAAAGTCAATTAAATTACGAGAAGCTTCATCAAGTGCTTCTTTAGGAGCTAATCCTCCATTCGTCCATATTTCAAGAAATAGAATTTCTTGTGTCTCATTTTCGTTGCAATAGGAGTGAATACTGTAATTTACATTTTGAACAGGGACAAAGACAGCATCTATAGGAAAAAATTCATCCTTATAATTGGAATTATTTGGATTTTGAATAATATATCCGCGGCCTTTTTCAATTTGTAATGATATATCTAAGGTAATTGATTTGTTTATGTTAGCTATATGTTGTGTAGTATCAATTATTCTCACAGAAGGTGGTAGTATGATATCTTCAGCGGTTACTTTTTTTGGTCCGACAACATGGATAGATCCTTCTCGAATTCCGTACGCATCACTTCGAAGTACAATTTCTTTTAGATTCATCAAAATTTCATGTATTGATTCCTCAATACCTATTATCGCGGAATATTCGTTTGATATATTTATATTGTTAAATTTAGCACGTGTGATACATGTTCCTTCTACTTCTCCGAGTAGAACTCTTCTTATTGCACTGCCTATTGTATTAGCTTGACCTTTGCGAAGCGGAGATAAAGTGAAACGACCATAATGAAAACGCTTACTCTCTGTTCTGGATTCGACGCACTTCAATTCTGGTATCTTTATTGAGACTGATATTTCATTCTGATTCATAATATTATTTTAATAAATGGTTTAATCATTTCTTTCTCTTTCAATTTATTCAATTTTTACACACGTCTCCTTTTGGGAGGTCTACATCCGTTATGTGGCACAGAAGTTACCTCATAAATATTCTTTATTCTTATACCACTTTGATAAATAGATCGCAGTGCTGGTTCTTTCCCCGGACCGTTGCCACGTAGCATAACTTCTGCTTCTTTCAGAAGACCTTGATTTACTAAGGTATGAACAACATTTTCTGTTGCAATCTGAGCAGCAAATGGTGAACGTCTTTTTGTACCCTTGAATCCGCAAGAACCGGCAGAAGACCAAGAAACCGTTTGCCCTTGTGTATCTGTAACAGTAACAATGGTATTGCGAAAACTTGTTCGAATACAAATAACTCCTTTCAGTATTCGATGTTTAGTTTTACGTGGCAAAAATCTTCTTGTAGCTCTACGTGGCACATATTTTCTTGTATTTTTTGACACAAATTTTTTCGTATTTTTTGACACAAATCTTTTCTTGTTATAATTTCTGATAAATTTTGATATTTTGAAGTAAAAAAAAAAATGATTCTAAAATAGATTATACATCTAATAATATGAATATGACGCCGAAATTTATTGATTTCTTTTATAATTCCTTATAATGGGAATTATCCCTGTTTTTGTTTATGCCTCGGATTGTAACAAATTACAACAAGGCGTTTCCGTCTACGAATTAGGCGGCACTTTTCGCAAAGTTTGCGAACAGAAGCACGTATTTTCATATTTGTGGTCCTTTTTTGAATACTAAAATCTTTTGTTAATGGGCTTCATCGGTAGCATCATCCTTTCGTTTGACGGGATATCTATATATTATACGTCCTTTGCTTAAATCATAAACAGGTAATTCAACTCTTACTCTATCTCCTGGTATTACTCGTATTGTTCGACATCTCATTTTACCCGATATAACCGTTAAAACATCTATATCATTATCTAGATGGACTAAAAACATAGCATTAGGATATGCTATGGTAACTACGCCATCCATAATGACAAAATTCTTTTTGGTACTCATTGTTTGCTAGTTTTTCACCTCCACCTCTAATATTATTAACTTTGTTATGACCTCACTATGACATTAGATTTCTAAAAGAGAAGAATCATTTAATTAAATTGAAATAAAAGACGTTTCATTTTTTTATTTTTTTTTTTCGTTAATATCTTCTTTTTTTATCAGCTATTACTAACTTAATAATATTCATTGAATAAAATTGAATTCTTTTTTTTGTCAGCTAAATTTCTGACAATGAACACTCAATTTTTCTTTTGATAGTAGTAAATTACTTTTCTTATAGCATTGTATTGTATTGTAATATTGTAGGCAAAAATGCAATTTAGGCATTTACTTTTTGTTTTGGAGGCAAGTTACCAAAAAATACATAATAATTCTCCTCCTATTTTTTTTTGTCGAGCTTCTCGATCAGTCATTATTCCTTGCGAAGTAGAGAAGATTGCAATCCCCATTCCACCTAAAACTTTAGGGATTTCTCGATAATTAGAATAGATTCTCAGACCAGGTTTGCTAATACGCTTTGAAGCGGTTATATATCTCTTTTGCGTCCTTCCCCTAGATTTTGAAGTTAAAACAAAAAAATATTTTTGACCTTCTCTATGTTTCCTAACATCCTCTATAAAGCCTTCTCGTAGAAGAATCCTTGTGATTTTCTCGGTAATAATAGTAGCCGCCACTCGAACTGTTTTTTTTTTTACCATGTCAGCATTTCTAATATAAGTCATTAGATTAGCAATAGTATCGTTACCCATGAAGAACTAATTCTTAATAATTTACTAAATATAAAGGCATGTTTATCTTTTCTCTTTTTTTAGGAATATGCCTGACATTACTTTTACATAATTGATCAGTATTTATAGTACTTCAGGAGCCAATGAGATTATTTTGGTGAAATTCAATTCTCTCAATTCCTCAGTAACTGAACCAAAAACTCGAGTTCCTCTTGGATTTCCTTTCTGATCAATGACAACTGCTGCATTGTCATCAGATCGTATTATCATTCCATCGCTACGTTTAAGTTCTTTACACGTACGTATAACTACGGCTCTAACTATTTCTGATTCTTGCAGAGGCATATTAGGTGCTGCTTCTTTAATTACAGCGATGATAATATCGCCAATATTAGCGGTGTTACGATTACCTGCTCCTAGTACTCGAATGCACATTAATTTTCGGGCTCCACTGTTGTCTGCTACATTCAAGTAAGTTTGGGACTGAATCATTTTTCCTCCAATTGTTACCTCGGCAGAAAAAAAGGTATTTATATTTATGATCAGATCAAATAAATGATCTTTTTCTGCCAGAAATATCTCTTTGGTTCGGCATTATTTACGCGAACTAGTAATAAATTTAGTATGTATAGGCATTTTATATGCAACGATTTGAAAAGCTGCTCTCGCTATAGTCTCTGATACTCCACTTATTTCATAAAGTATTCGACCTGGTTTGACGACGGATACCCAATATTCCGGAGATCCCTTGGCTTTCCCCGAACCCATACGTATTTCTGCAGGTCTCGTTCTAATAGGTTTGTCAGGAAATATACGTATCCATATTTTTACGCCGCGACGGGCATAACGAGTAATTGCTCGTCGTCCTGCTTCTATCTGCCCAGATGTGATCCAAACAGGTTCCAATGCCTGAAGAGCAAATCTACCAAAACAAATGCGATTACCCCGAGAAGATATTCCCTTGATTCTTCCCCTATGTTGGTGACGAAATTTCGTTCTTTTTGGGTTCTAGTCGATGGTTGTATAATATAATACTATTTGAATTCCATCTCTATTTCAGAACCGGATATGAAAGTTTCTTCTCATCCGGCTCCTTGTGAAGAATCTATGGGATCATAAATAGTGAGGTCCTAGGAATCAATCAGTATTGACTCATTACACATATTAGTTATTCATATAATATGAGGATACAAATACCTCTATATGTCCAATAAGTATCTTACAGGCGAATATTAACTCTAAGTTATTTGGGGTTTACTTTTGGACTCCAATGAAATTGATTCTTTATTGGTTTATTTCGCCATCCTATCCAATGAATGATTAAGATTTCTATATGATCTTATGCAGTCACAGGTTCCATCGTTCCCATAGCTTTTAAATGGCTGCTTAGGTATACCCTCTGCAATGGAGTTCTTATTTATAATTTCTTTTTATTATTATTATAAGAATCAATTTTCTTAGTTTCCATTGATCCGAAGCTCTTTTTAATAAACTGAATAGAAATAATCAGGATAATTCTTATGCTTTATCACACTGCTCTTTGAGGGTGCTTTATGAACCATACAATACTGTAAGGAAGAAGATTTCATTTTCTCTTTTTCTCCTTCCCTTTTTCTTTTCTTGCATTACCAAAGACTCTTTTTACGAGAGATATAGGTTTGTCTTTCCGTGTCGAAAAGGTCTTTCGTTTCTTTGATAGAACTATCTATATTAAAATAACTAGCTTATTGGATCTTAGTCAAATGTACTAGAGACCAATTTGTTTTTATTTCGAGTTCCATTCATTTTAGAAAAGAAGGAAAAGCTTGATCTCAACGAGTCGCACACTAAGCATAGCACTGCTCCAAGATGTTTAATAATTTTTATTTGATCTTATAGAATTTAAGATTTATGATTGGTTAGATTATAGAAAGATATTGCTCATCTTAAACAAAGATCCAAATCTTTATCCCTAATACTCCATAGACGGTTTGAACCGCATAATAACAATAATCAATTTTAGCTCGAAGGGTCTGTAAAGGCACTCTACCTTTCATAGCCGATTCTTTCCGGGCTCTCTCAATTCCGTTAAGACGCCCTTTAATTTTTATTTTAACACCTTCTACATCTGCCTTTTCAGCTAGTTGAATAGCTTTTTTCATTATTTTTCTTATTTCAACTCTCTCCTTTAGTTGTAGAGCAATATATTCCGCAAGAATTTTGGGTTCTCTATAAGGTGTATCCACTTTTTCTATAGAAATGACAAGTTCTCTGTTTACAGAATTAAGCATACTTTGTACAAGCATTTTTTGTACTTCCTTTCTTAATTCCTTCATTTTTTCTTTTTTTGAAAAACTTGGCGCTTTTTTTTCGATAAACAAATCGACAAATGCAATATATATATTTACCGAAATCAATTTGGTCTGTTTCAGAATCTCTATACGTGTAATTCCTCCATAACTAGAATTGATAGAACTTTTTATATATTTTACATAATTTTCAATGCAATTATATATTCTCTCATCTTCTCGTAGATCTTCGGAATAATCCCCTTCTTCAAACCAAAGGGAATAATGGTTTTGAGTAAAACCAAGTCTAAAACCAAGTGGATTTATTTTGTTTCCCATACATATTTTTTAGTACTTTAAGTAGTAGTATATTTATTTGCGGCATAAATCGCTTCCATCTATTTGAATATTTTGTTTCTATTTAATGTTTCATCGTACTGTTATGTAATCGTGAGTTGAATTACAGAAATCCAATGATGTATCGTAAAATAATGTAATACTTATATGACAAGTGGATTTCTGTATTGGATAACCACGACCCCGAGCTCTAGGTCGAAATCTTTTAAAAGTAGGACCTTCATTCACTTCAGCCGCAAGGACAGCTAAATAGCACTTATGTATACCCATAAATGAACATGCATTTTCGGCTGCAGAAACAAGTACTTTGAATATAGGCTCACATGCTCTATAATCCATGAAAGTCAGTATCGCAAGTGCCTGTATATAGGTAGAATTACGAAGTAAATGGGCTACTCTACGTGCTTTATTAGAAGACATACGTACATGCTTAGCTACAGCTCGTATTTTTATAGTTGAATTTAAATCTAAATCCCTATTTTTAAATATCAATTTCATCTTCATCCTCCATAATGAATTAATGTATACTATTTACAACGATACTTTATTTATTTATCGTTTCTCTCTCTTTTTTGTGTGTGTGTGTTTTTTTTTTTCTGTTATTTTTTTTTTTTTTCGTTTTTCGATTTTTTATCCTTTTTCGCATGTCCCTGGAAGATGGAAGTAGGTGCAAATTCTCCTAATTTGTGGTTTATCATACCATTTGTTATAAAAATGGGTAAATGTACCTTTCCATTATGAACAGCAATGGTATGACCAATCATTGCGGGTACAATGGCAGATCTACGGGACCAGGTTACTATTATCTTCTTCTCTTTAATCATGTTTAGATTATCGATTTTACTTAACAAATCATTAGATACAAAAGTATTTTTTCTTAGTGAACGTGCCATGGTTAATTAATTACCTTTCTTTTTATTGATAGAAAATAAAAATGGATTTACAACTATTCCTATTTACGTCGACGAAGAATTGAAACATCGCTATATTTATTTCTCTTCCGACTTTTTCTTCCAAGTGCGCTATAGCCCCAAGGGGTCAGGGGTTTTTTTCTGCCAATTGGAGCTCTTCCTTCACCACCCCCATGAGGATGATCTACAGCATTCATAACTATTCCTCTTACTTCAGGACGTTTACCCAGCCAACGTTTTGACCCAGCTTTACTTAAAGTTCGATTTTTCCATTTAACGTTGCCTACTTGTCCAATTGTTGCTGAGCAGTTCTCAGATATTAAACGAACCTCTCCAGATGGTAATCTTAATGTGGTCAATCGGCCTTCTTTTGCGATCAATTCTGCCACAGCACCCGCTGCTCTAGCTAATTGTCCGCCTTTTCCGACTTGTACTTCGACATTATGTATAGTCGTGCCTAAAGGTATATTGGTTGAAGTAGATCTTTAATTTGTAAAAATCCCTTCCCAAACTGTACAAGCCTCTCTCAGGGCATACAGCTTTCTGGATGTGAATAGAATATGATTATTATTAATCTATTTTATATAGAGACTTAAGATGAAGGTTTCCATTCCTTATGTCCTTATTCTGTACATCCTAGGTTTCTTTATTCCATCATCTGGCTTATGTTATTTTTTCATGTAGCATTCAGAATGAATGACTTTATTAAATTACGTTAATGCTTTCGCATCTTCCGGATAACGTAGGAGGCATTTGAAATATTTTTAAAACTATTTGTCACTGTTCAGCTTCGAATCTGCCTTTGACCATCAAATCAAATGTGAGTTACTTGTTTTTCTCTTCAGAACAAGGGTTCCTTTACCTTAGTTGTTTCTGCTTCAGACAATTAAGTCTTCTCCATATTATCATATCTCTGGAGTCAATAATTAATTCAGAAACTATTGAACTCAATCACCCGCTGTTCTTTATCCTCAGTTTCCCTTTGGGATTGATCCCATCAAAGTATTTTAGTTGGATCAGTGATAGATTTTAAGGTTTTGCTGTAAACCCAATCGGTTATTTCCGATTACGTACAATTAATAATTCAAACCGCACTCAAAGATAGGGCATTTCCCATTGATATGGGGGCTCTTGCACCGGAAATAATAGTATCTCCAATCATAATCCCTCTCGGATGCAAAATATATGTCTTTTTACCATTTCTATAGTGCACAAGACAGATATATGCACTTCTATTAGGGTCACTCTCTATTGTTACAATTTTTCCCAGTATGTTTTTTTCACTCCGTCGAAAATCAATTTGACGATACAGACGCTTGTGACCTCCTCCTCTATGACGTATGGTAATAATTCCACTGTTATTACGACCTTTCCCACAACGATGCCGGCCAGAAGTCAATTTCTTTTGTGGATGCGATTGGACTTTTTCATCAAAACTTGATAGAGATTTATCACGTGTGCCCGGAATCAAAGTCCTGTACGAACGGGTGTTCATGTTTGACAATTCCAATAAGTTTCATTTTGAAGGAAAAAGTGGAATAGAATCACCTGATTTTAGTGTAATAATAATACGTTTATAATGCATTCTATGTTTCATTATTTGTTTTCTATTTCCTCTTTTTTCTTTCTTTTGCGGAGGTCGATAACTATTGACTCCTATTACTTTAACATTGAAGAAAAGTTCAATCCAATTTTTGATCTTTGTTTTATTTGATCCCGAATCGACATTGAAAATATATTGATTTTTCTCAAATAGATTAACACTTTTCTCTGTAAGTACGAAATCTAGACATTGAACTTCATACATAAATATTTCTCCTTTGCTATCATTTACAAATAAAAATGCCTGTATCCACCTTTATTATAGTCAAATAAATAGAATTAAACTATAGTTCTATATGATACTCTAGTTGCATAAAAAATTATGTTTTTAAGATATTGTAACCGACTTCTATTGAAAAGAAAAAACAAAATCGATAAACATTATTCAAAATGGTAACATATTTTTTTTACTCTCAAATTATTCTTCGTCTTCTTCCTTATAATATAAAATCATCCATCATTGTAGAATCCAATTCCTCTAATTGATTCCTTACTAGCTATAAGGAAAGAATGTTTGTTATTAGCTTTTGTATATGTATAACAAGGCTTAGTGGTTTGAATTTAAATGAGTTCCTTATATCATCTTGATATAACTTTAACTGGAGCAGTTTATAGTCCTTAAGCAAATAGTATAATTCTACCTCTATTCTTATTAAGTTATTAATCTATATTCTTATTATAATATACTCTATCAGAGAGGAAAGGTTATATTTCAATGATCTCCAGGTCATTATTAGATATGTAATAAATATTGTTCGATTTACATGTTTTTTTAGAAATATACCTGACCTAGACCTGAAGGAAGGCTAAAACATTAGCCTCCCTTATATTGGATTCAATCCATCCGAACCTGAAATTCAATTTATTACTCGACAAACCTAAGGGAACATTACCTGACCTGGCTAAAACATTAGCCTTCGTTCTATTCTAATTCAACCTATCCCTGAAATTCAATTCTGACCTAGCGGAAAATTTTGCTGACGACATAGTAAACCACTAGGAATACCATAAATCTACCCATTTCTCATTACCCCCTTCTGCCTAATTATTATACAATTCATACAATTATTTAGATTTTTAGATTTGAATTTTGAAGGAAAAAGTGGAATAGAATCACCTGGTTTTAGTTTAATAATGAAATCTTATAGATTTACAGATTATCTATCATCTGTATCATATAATAGAATTCTAAACTATGTATCATTATGTATCATTACAATATAATTATAGCTCATAACAATAACAATATAATTATAGCTCATAATTCAACGTTATGTCAATAGAAATATGGCAAATTCGTAACTAGACCATTTATTAATTGAATTCCATGTATAATTCAATTATTTCGCTCAGAACATTTTTTAAAAGAGCTCGTGGAACCATACTATCAAACATTCCAAAATCAAATAAAGAATCAGATACTTGATCTTCATCATCTACTATCTGGTTTAATGTCTGCTCAATAACTCTTTTACCCGCAAATGCAATGTATGCATTTGGCTCGACAATCGTGACATTAGCTAACATACCAAAGCTAGCAGTGACTCCACCAGTTGTCGGAGATGTAAGAACTGAAATATATGGCAATCTTTTTTCCTTTTGATGTGTATGCAACACAGCAGCTATCTTATTCATTTGCATTAAGCTAAAACTTCCTTCTTGCATACGAGCTCCGCCAGAAGCACATACGAGAATTAATGGAAGGAGATGCTCAGTAGCATACTGTATTAAACGGGTTATTTTCTCACCCACTACCGATCCCATACTGCCTCCCATGAACTGAAAATCCATAACTCCGAGTGCGACAGGAAGACCATTTATTTGACCTATGCCTGTTTGAATAGCGTCGGGTAAACCTGTTTCTTTTTGATAGGAATTGTTATAATCGTCATAACATTGTTCTTCTGTTTCTATGTCTATAAATTCGTCCTTTCCTAGATTAAGTGTACTCTTAATTAGTTTTACACCAGCGTCGACATACTCTTTTTCTTCTTTAGTTAAAGAAGCATAAGTTAAAGGATATTCTTCTTCAATATCCTCAGTATCTTCAATATCCTCAGTATCTTCAATATCCTCTATACAAGTTTCTTCGTTTTTCTTACAAAATTTTTCTTTGCTATCTAGTGTTATTGTAGAAAAATCTTTCATTATCTCTAGTAAATCTAGAAATAATATTTTAACCTCTTCACTCACAGGTTCAGTACTCAACCATGACCATGAATCTTTCTTGTAATTGAGGCTCCACAACTGCAAATTACTGTCACAATCTTTTTCATTTTTCTTGTAATAGAGTATTAGATGTTTGTCGATAGAGTGTAGTTCCTCATCTTCCTCATCATGTATAATATCATCAATGCTATCATCACACTCATAGGGATCTTCGTCGAGATAGCGTCTATAGCGATCTTCTACGATATTATCGTCTATTTTTTCATAAAATATGATATCATCAATGCTATTATCACACTCATAGCGATCTTCTTTTTTTCTGTATTCTACTTCTTTTTTAATGTATTCTACTAGAATATCGGAACCGAACCGATAGAATTCTTCTCCTTTAAGTAAACCACAACAACGAGATTTAAACCAATATTTAAAATTTTTCAAAACCAGATATCTTTCCATCAAACATATCGCCGTATGTTTTCGCAGCCATAAACAGTAATTTGTCTCTGGATTATTTCCTGGATAAAAAGGAAATAGTTTTTTTATTTTCCTTGCTTTTCTTTTTTCTTCCGGAAAATCAAATGCTATTTTCACTAAGTGTACCGCCGTTACTTTCAAGAACTTATCTTGTGATACTAATTGTTCTTTTAAATTGGTTAATTGTTTAATTAATTTAATTAGGAAGGTCAAATTTGTGAAAATGTTCTTTTCAATCAAATCCATTAAAGATTGTACAGGTTGAATAGAATTAGCAGGAAAAAGATCCATAAAAGGATGCGGATACATTCTTTCTACCTGTCCGATCAAATCTCCCAAAATATCAATATCATCATCAATATCATCATCAATATCATCATCAATATCATCAGGAAAAAGATCGCTAAAATCCAGCAGATCCATGCTGTTTATTTCTTCGATAGTCAGATAGTCGTGGTCGATTGCTTCTAGTGCTTCATCTGTGAAATGGGTCATACGACCTAGAAAATCGCGCAGATCATCTATAGAATCTATAAAATCGTGCATACCATCTATTGACAATAGAGATAGAATTTCATAAGACAATGAATAGAAAAGTTCATCAAAAAATGATGTATCTTCTACTACAAATCTACCTTTAAAAAAAAATGTCTTTAAAAAAATGAACCATATAACGGGAATGAACCATCTAGGGCGTTGTATAGCTTTCATCCCTGCAGCATCATCATTTACATCATCATTTAAAATATATGAAAAAAGAGAGAAAAACGCAAGTCGCGCTAATTCATGTGTTATTTTTTTATGTATTTCAAAAAGGACAAATTGAACTGTTTTCAAACCTGTATCAATAATATTTTTTAATATCCTAATAGTTTCCGTTTGTAATAACGGAATAGGTTCCTTTTTGTCTAAACTCAGATATTTTATGAATTTCTTTTCTAATACAACCTTAACGATATTAACAAGAGTAATATTGTATCCTACTAATGTTTTCAACCCATTTTTTTCTTTGTGAAAAAATTCAAAATCAAAATATTTGTTCTTAATTATTATGTACAACATAGTTGAGAGCCTTTGAACCGCTTTGATGTCAAACGTCGTATGCTGTTTTTCTAACACATTTGTACTAGAAAAATTCATGTCCATAGGACACCAAGTGCCATTATCAATTAATAATTCAATTCGCTCTGAACTAGTGATCTGTAGCGTTGCCCCGCATTCCTCACAAACACCTTTTTGTTCTAAAAAAAATTTTTTATATATAACGGTCTCACAATTCTCGCACAAAACCCACAAATGTTTAAAACGTTCCGAATTCAATCTGTTTTCTACGGGTTTTGTTTCGTCGATATGTTCAGAATCTTTGTCTTTTTCACACATTTTCTCAGAATCTTTGTCTTCTTCACACATTTTCTCAGAATCTTTGTTTTCTTCACACATTTTCTCATCTTTTTTCTATATATATTGTTACGTGTACAACTTAACTTTTAATAGACACAAATACAAACCATCATACTTTAGCTCAGTTTGGGTGCGAGCTAGAATAGATTGCAGGCCCTTGCCCCCCCGGGCCTGGATCTACTGATCCACCGACCCCATCGAGTAATCTAGAATATTAGATATTAGGCAAATACCTTTCCTCTAGCCGAATTATTCTATTCCCATCCATTCGGTATTCGGCTCAATCTTAAAAGAAAAGATTGGGCCGAGCTCGCTTCGATTAAGGGACCAAACAGACGAAAGTCACTCGATTACAAGCGATCAATCGTATCAAATTCAAATTTGATTTCCTTCCATACTTCACAAGCGGCAGCTAGTTCAGGACTCCATTTAGTAGCTTCGCGGATCACTTCATTACCTTCACGCGCAAGATCACGTCCTTCATTACGAGCTTGTACACAAGCTTCTAAAGCGACCCGATTAGCCACTGCACCAGGTGCATTTCCCCAAGGGTGCCCCAAAGTCCCTCCACCAAACTGTAATACGGAATCATCTCCAAAGATCTCGGTCAGAGCAGGCATATGCCAAACGTGAATACCTCCTGAAGCTACAGGCAGGACACCCGGCATAGAGACCCAATCTTGAGTGAAATAAATACCACGACTTCGGTCTTTTTCAATAAAATCATCACGCAATAGATCAACAAAACCCAAAGTGACTTCTCGTTCTCCTTCAAGTTTACCTACTACAGTACCAGCATGAATATGATCTCCACCAGACATACGTAGTGCTTTAGCCAGTACACGGAAGTGCATACCATGATTTCTTTGTCTGTCAATAACTGCGTGCATTGCGCGGTGAATGTGAAGAAGTAGGCCGTTATCTCGGCAATAATGAGCCAACGAAGTATTTGCCGTAAAACCTCCAGTCAGATAGTCATGCATGACTATAGGAACTCCCAATTCTCTGGCGAATACTGCTCTTTTAATCATTTCTTCACATGTACCTGCAGTCGCATTCAGGTAATGTCCCTTAATCTCACCCGTCTCAGCCTGAGCTTTATAAAGTGCTTCTGCACAAAAGCAGAAACGATCTCTCCAGCGCATAAATGGCTGGGAATTCACGTTTTCATCATCCTTGGTAAAATCAAGTCCACCACGGAGACATTCATAAACCGCTCTACCATAATTCTTGGCAGATAGACCCAATTTTGGTTTGATAGTACATCCCAATAAAGGACGACCATATTTGTTTAATTTATCTCTTTCTACTTGAATACCATGTGGTGGGCCTTGAAAAGTTTTTGAATAAGCAGGAGGAATTCGTAAATCTTCCAGACGTAGAGCCCGTAAAGCTTTGAATCCAAATACATTACCTACAATAGAAGTAAACAGGTTAGTCACAGAGCCTTCTTCAAAAAGGTCTAAAGGGTAAGCTACATAGGCAATAAATTGAGTTTCTTCTCCAGGAACGGGTTCAATATCATAGCATCGCCCCTTGTAGCGATCAAGACTGGTAAGGCCATCGGTCCAAACAGTGGTCCACGTACCAGTGGAAGATTCGGCAGCTACCGCTGCTCCCGCTTCTTCGGGGGGCACTCCAGGTTGAGGAGTGACTCGGAATGCTGCCAAGATATCAGTATCTTTGGTCTGATATTCCGGAGTATAATAAGTTAATCTGTAATCTTTAACACCCGCTTTGAATCCGACACTTGCTTTAGTCTCTGTTTTTGGTGACAT